AGATTTATAAAAAAAGCACCTTTATTTTTTTTGCAAAATTATCCCAAATAAGATTATGAAAGAATTAAGCAGTTTTGTAACAGATTGGAATTTAATTTTACCCGAATTCAGTCTGATTTTTGGTATAATATTCTTTCTAGCGGTCGATTTATTATCAATTAAAAAGAAAAAATATTTGTTCTATCATACTTCGTTAATTATATTAGCTGTAGCGATACTAATAATATCTATAGAGTGGAATGAAAATAGAATACTAGCCTTTAACGGAACTTTACAAATAAATAATTTCAACAATATATTCAGATTATTTATCCTAATATGCTCATTTTTATGCATTCCATTAACACTAGAATATATTAAATATACAAAACTACCTATAACAGAATTTCTGGTTTTTTTATTTATAGCTACTTTAGGGAGTTTGTTTTTATGTTCTGCAAATGACTTGCTCAGTATTTTTATAGCTCTCGAATGTTTAAGTTTATCATCTTATCTTTTAGCAGGTTATACAAAAAGAGATATACGATCAAATGAAGCTACTATGAAATATTTACTTATGGGTGGAGCAAGTTCTTCTATATTAGTTTACGGATTCTCTCTATTATATGGTTTATCCGGAGGAAAAATTCAATTACAAGAAATAGCAACTGAACTTTTTAATAATCAAATGTATGATTCTATAGCTGTTTTTTTAGCAACAATTTTTATCGTTGTCGGAATTGGATTCAAGCTCTCTTTGGTTCCTTTTCATCAATGGACTCCCGATGTTTATGAAGGAGTGTGACTCGTATTAAAAATTACAAATATTTCTAATAAAATAGAAAGAAAATAAAAATGTCTAGCTATATAAAATTTTGAGTATTAAAAATACTCATCGGATGTAATAAAAACTTTTACCAGAGATTCTAAAAGGTGTCTGTACTACATGTAGTTTAGTAATGTAAAGCAAAGAATTAAAATTGAATAAAATCTGCATAAAAAAAATGATCAAGGGTAGTTTCTATACGAAGATTAAATTAGTGGCATTTAAGAAAAAAATATAGCAATAAGAAAGGAACAATCAGAATATAGAATAGAATGTTCAAAAAAATGCTCCATAATCTTTTTTTCCTTCAAAAACTATAACTGCAAACAAAAGGAGCACTGTCAGCAAAAAATCACCCTAAAACATTAATCGAATAGCTATGAAAAACGAAGAAACTCAACTTGTTGTCCTAATCAAATAAGAAATCATCCCAGTTTACATTATAAAAAAATGTAAAAAAAAAGAAAACATTATTTGATGGATGAAAGCTGATAAGGATTTTTCGACAAGTTTTATTTGATTAGTAAAAAAAAGCCAATCAAATCTTATACAGACACGAAAAAGGTTAGGTAGATTATTTTTGATCTCCCTACTTAGGAGCCGTGTGAAACTTTAATTTCATGCACGGTTTTGAAAGAGAGAAAGAAGTGAGTAATCCTTCTTAATTCGACTCTGACTCACCCACTCCAGTTGTTGCTTTTCTATCGGTAACTTCCAAAGTAGCTGGATTGAATTTGGCTACACGAATTTTAACTATTACTTTAAATGATTCATCAAATGAATGGCGTATCTTATTAGGAATACTAGCAATTTCGAGTATGATTTTGGGAAATTTAATAGCTACGACCCAAAAAAGTATGAAACGTATGCTTGCATATTCCTCTATTAGTCAAATTGGATATATTATCATAGGCATTGTTGCTGGGAAAATAAATGATGGGCATGCAAGCATGATAATCTACATGTTTTTCTATATTTTTATGAATTTAGGAACTTTTGCATGTACAATTTTAGTCAGTTTGCGTACGGGAACTGATAATATCCGAGATTATACGGGATTATACAGAAAAGACCCACTCCTAGCTTTTTCTTTGATTTTATGTCTATTATCTTTAGGAGGGATTCCTCCATTATCGGGTTTCTTTGGAAAACTCTATCTTTTTTGGACTGGATGGAAATCAGGTTTATATTTTTTAGTTTCTGTCGGAATAATTACCAGTATTTTTTCTATATATTATTATTTAAAAATAATTAAAGTACTTTTTGATAGAAGAGTAACTACATATATTAAAGATTACAAGGGTTCCGCAGGTCTAACAGATTCAAAAGATTCAATTGAAATTACTATAATTATTTGTGTTTTGGGATCTACTTTTTTGGGAATCTTTATAAACCCCTTTATTCAAATTATCGAAAAAATCCCATAATGGGCATAAAATAAATTTTTTTTTGCTTCTTAAAAAAAGAAAAAGAAACAGTTTATTAAAAGTTTCTAAAAAAAGCTACTGAAAGACTTTACAATCTTTGGTAGCTTTTTTTTAGAAACTAGAAAAAAAGAAAAAATTTAATAAACTATATCTATAGCTACGCAACGCTTTGACCTCAATATCACAATTTGAGTGGCAGCCAAAAAATTGAATTCTATACTATGTGTATATACACATCGAAAAAAGTTGGAAATTGAAAACAAAGTACTTTTATAAATACAATAAAAAATATAGAATAAAATTTCTCTCAATTTTCAATAAAATTACAAGCCTTGATGGTGAAATGGTAGACACGTAAGATTCAAAATCTTGTGCTATAAAGCGTGGAGGTTCGAATCCTCTTCAAGGCAAAAAAAAAATTAGAAATTACAAGTAATTGTAATTTCTAATTTTCAGGAAGAAAGAAGCATAGTGAAATTAAAACCCTACCGTTAATAAATTAAAAAGAACTTGAGAATCTACTTTTATTTAAAATGACACATAATTTTTTCAATATCATCCGGTAAAAGATACTTATTTTGTATCAATTTTTGTATAAGAACATTCAATAATTTACGGTTAGATAAAAAGAAGTTAAGTAAATACTGATAAATTTCAAATAAAATAGTAGAATTTAAAGAAATTTTTGATGATGAATTATTAGCATCAATCCATCTTTGCTGATGATTTACGGAATTGAACATAAAGAATCGATCTACAAACTCCTCTAGAAAAAGTATGTTAGAAATAACAGATGAGTTAAATAATAGGGGAGTTTGAAGACTAATTTTCATCATTTCATTTTCCCTTATAAGATCAAAACTTTGTTCAACAGAGACTTCTTCTTTTTCCAATTCCTTTTGTTCTAATTTATCTTCTTCCTCTGTATTTATATCTAAGTTTGTTATTGCATTCCGACTAAAGCCTCGAGCAAGAAAAATATTTTTTAATTTTTTATTAGAACGTCTTCTCTCTTTTTCTCGTGCAACTCCACGAATAACATAAAATTGTCTTACTAATTCTTCCGTAATAAATAAATCATTATGCGCAAATAGAAGATTATTCTTTGGAACTAATAAACTTTCCGTGTCCCATAAGAAACGCTTTCCTAGAAAAAAAAGTGGATGACTAGATGGACAATAATGGGTTTTGTATTCTGTTGACAAATCAGAAACTCCAAGCTTTTCAAACTGATCTTTTAATAAAATATTATTTAAATAATCATTTAAGGCTTGTACTTTCTTAGCTTCTACCTGGTCCATAGATTTTCGGGAAGAAAGAGAAACAAAAAACTTTTTCTTTTTTAAACTTTTCTTTCGACCCTCTTTGATTCTAGTAAAATCACTATCTTGTTCCGGAAGTTGATCTTGATCTCGATAAAAATCAATAAGATTGGCTAAAAAATCATTTTCGGACAACGTTCTTATAGATTCATACATACTACTACGAATATGACTAATACGCCAGGTTCTGGGAGACCATACCCTACTAAGTGGAACTAATAGTTTGGAAGTATAATTTCCTCTCTTACTTCCAAAAATATTGGATTCGGCAAAATACCCAGTTTGCAACATATACAAAGTATCTTGTGACTCAAGAGATAAGCCTCGCTTACTGGATGGATTTTGAATTAACTCCAATTTTGTAAATTCTGATAAAAGACCTTCCAAAAGAGCAAAAGACAAACTAAGATCATTTGTTACATTAGGATCTAAAGAAATAAAATCCTCCCGTTTATTATCCAACATAAACCAAGCATCTCGAGCTGCAACACCAGCCAAACATCCGGAAATATAAGCAAATAAAGTTAACTCTTTTATTACAGAGTCTGTAATTGAAGGCTCTAAATACCAAGTGGATAAGAAAGAAAATCTACTCTTTAACAAACGATTACCCGCGGCTAAAAAATCTAAATGAAATTTATTTAGAATGCTTTTTTGTATAATAGCTTTTCCTATTCGATAAGCAATCATTTCATAACTTGGATTTAATTGTGATTTATCATCAAGATACGTAACCACTAAAATTTGCTTTAATAAAGCTAATTTTATAGTATTCGTACAAACATTTCGTTGGTTTCGAGAAATACTTATTGCTGAAGTTTCGTTGGCTAGAACTGACAAATCGCGTTTGTTATAACCCATAGTTCGATAACCAAATTCTTCGGAATAAAACAAGAAGTTTTTCAAAGACAACCCTTTAACTCGTAACAAAACAGGAAATTCTTTCTGACGTTGAAGAACATTAACTGCACGTAAATAGATAACTTGCTGAAATCTTTCTGGAAGAATAAGACTTGGATCAATTCTTGTAGGTGTATGTGTTGGCGCAATAACAATATTATTTTTAGTGGCAGATTTGGAACTTTTATCAGTAAGAATCTTAACTAATTCACAAAGTAGATATTTTGGATCACTCTCCAAACTATTAACAAAACGATTAACATTTAATTCATGAAGATCCTGAATCCATATAATGCATGGAGAAAGTCTCCTTGCCAAATCAAAAGTCATTTTTAAAATACTAATGGCTTTCCGAAGAATAAGAATTGCAGTCGAGCTATCATTATCAGGTTTAACATTTAATAATTCGGTCATAGATATCCGTATTAAGGGAAATCCGGAATCTGCCGCTATAGATTTTATCAAAAAGCTTCTTCCAGTTTCTATGGGTCCTACCATAAGAATTTTTCTAGAAGGAATGTCAGAAAATTGTAATGACGTGTCCAAATCAAATGATGAAACATTGAAATCAGAATTAGAGTCAAATTTTGTTGGGGCAAGAACATTTATTTGAAAAGCAGAAAAAATTTCATTTCCAAGAGATTTTACAGAACTCTGTTTATCTTTTGGAAAATCTCTACGACAACTATCGATAAAATATCTTAAGTAACGAAAAGCTCCTTCATGAAGTCCATTAATATTTAATGGATTTGAGTTATAATTGAAATAAAAACCATAGCGTGAAAGACTTTTATTTGTAAGTACAGCTTTAACGACTATTAATTTTTCTTGTCGAAAACTGTCCGAACCTTTTCGTACAAACATCCAATGATTTATGTCTCTTGCTCGGAACAAGTAGAACGAAAGATTATTGCCAAAAGTAACAAAATTTTTGATAGAAAATCTTACTAAATCTCGAGTTATCATTTCGTCTCTCAGAGGAGAAGATTGCATTAATTTATGGAGATACTTCAGACGCAAAGGATCTATTAAATATTTGATGATTTGAAATCGTTTCCATAGAAACAGAAAATCAAAACCCATCAAAAAAGGTATATATTGTTGACTAATTCCATATAACAAAATAAAGAAAAGGGCCAAAGAGAAATAGATAACATAACTATTATCAATAAAAGAGAGTCCGATCCATTTTTGATATTTATCTTTTTTCAATTGACACACGGGTTCAACTAAAAGGCCTTCGATTCCAATTAAAAAATGAATTACTTTATCAGTAGATTCAGCTACTTTTTTAGATGTCAATGGTAAATAAAGCCTATTTAGCAAAAAATTCCATTTACTATTATAGTATTCACAAAAATCACAATAAAGATATTCTAATTTATCAACTAAATTTAAAACTATTTCAGGAATTGTTTCTAAAAGCAAACTATAAAAATATTCCCACCATTCAAAAGTAAAAAACCAAGACTTATATTTATTAAAAAAAGACCATTTGGTAAAAACACGATCTTGTCGAACGGACTTGTATATGTTTATATCTTCCAGTAATTGTTTTAAGTTTATTGACGAGGATTCTTTTCTATGATAAAAGCCAAGCAATGAAGACATAATATTACCTTTATAAAAGAAAACTCTATCCTCACTTGGTGTGAATAATCCTAGTAGGTTTTCTTTCAAAAAAGAAAAATAATAAATGTTAAGACTTGGAGTTGTTTCAAAATCAATTAACTCAACGGCTCTATCAACAATTTTTTTGAAAATCAAAGAAAAATTGTTTAAATTATTTTCAAAAGTTGAGTTAAAAATGAAACTGTTTTCAATTAAATTCTTATTTGTAACATCGAGATTTTCATTAGTTGATGAATTTAAAGTAACCTCACTTGAAAAAATAACCGATTCCAGAAATGACGACGATTCTGATGTTTCAGAATCAAAATCACCTAAAGTTGATACTCCTCCATTGATTCGAGAATTAATATGAAAGATAGATTCAACATACGAATCTGTGAATGTGCTTCCTTTAGTTATGTTTTGTTTTAACAAAAAAAGTTCATAAAGTTTATTAAGAGTTCGATAATAAGTATCCGTAATTTTTTTTACATTTATTTTATTAATTATTTGGGAAGTTATAGGCAAACTATTTGTTTTCTCAAAATAAACAGATTTAATTTTTGGAAGGATAAGAAAAGGAGATCTTATATCATAAGTAACATCGATATAATTCAAAACATCCCCATATATAGGATTATAATTTTGCAAATTATTACTTTTTGTAAAAAGTAATAATTTTTTGTCATAACTAAATTTGGGAACAGATAGATAATCGAACAACTTTATTGTATCTGCTTCAGAAAAGTAGTTGTTTGAAGGAAAACTTGTTTTTATTAATGTATTAGGTGTATACGAATATTGATCTTTAATTCTGAAATACAAACCATCAGGGGAAGTATCAAAAATTCCCACAATATTAGATAGTGGTAATGCAAAATCGACGGAAAATAAAAAATCCATTTTGTCAATTCGATAAGTAAAATTCCACTTATCGTACAATATAAAATACGATTTTATTAAATCAAAGACCATATAACGCACACTATATAAAACGACTAAAAGGAAGTTACGTGCTTGGCGCGGAAATAGGCGTGGATCTTGCATCCATTCATAATTTTTATAAAACCAACCCTGTTTTGTTAACCACGCGGAATAACTATCGAATATCCATCTTACAGAAAGAAAAACAAAATCGGTTACATTATGGACCACCTCATCTTTAATTCTAACCAAAATAGAGTCTTTTTTATCTGTTTGTGAATCTAAATAAATTTTAAAAAATGATTTGTTATTTTCGGGGTTCTCAGATATCAAGTTTAAAAACTGCGAATTCTCACTTACCTCCTCAATGACAAACCCTAAAAAATAGTAAAAGTCTGGATTAACAATCAAAGAGAGAAACGGATAATAAACCAAATGTTCATAGAGAAAATAAGCCATGCGAACATATTCATCTGGATTAACTATGCATATATCTAAATATCCAATTATGTCTCTAGTAAAAGTTAAAATAGAAGTATCCATTAGAGGATCAACTATGATATTCTTTAGACTAATAAAATTGAATTGTTTTTTCTTGAACTGATTGTTGAATATATATATAAAATAAGATATATTTTCGATACATAATATATTTAAATATTTCCAAAAAGAATAAGTATATTTTAAAATAAAGAAAACTAATTTATTTTGATTATATAAATAACCATATTTGGATGTTATTTGATTATATAAATAACTATACTTGGATGTTATTTGATTATATAAATAACTATATTTAGATGTTATTTGATTATATAAATAACTATATTTAGATATTAATGTGGATGTTAATTTCGATCTAACAGGAATTTTTATAAATCGTTCAAATCTATCGCAGAAAAAATTAATATTACCTCCGAAATATTGCAATCCATTATGCCAACTAGTATGGTGTAATACCTGATATATACGAACTAAGTTACTATTTGTTGCATCACGACTAAGATAGTATTTGTAACTAAGCTTACCTGGAAATATAGGCATCATCGAACGTTTATATTCCCATAACACGATTCCTTTGCCTGTAGATAAATCTCTAGTCCATGCGCTCAAGTGAGGGTTAGTAAGAGCTAGGTTAAGTTTATTTAGTTGGGTTGATATATTTTCCGAAATATATACATAATCCGAGAATAAACTAATTAGAGTTGAATTTGGACTATTAGAAACATATTTAGTTGAGGACCAATTACTATTATGACTATTTAATAAAACAGAAGGCTCTAATGGTGAAGAAGAAACAAAACTTTTTTGTTTATAAATTTCAAAAAGTCGATTAAAATCTGAAAATTTTAAATTTTTAGAACAACCTAAACCTAATTGTTGTTCTTTTGTCATGGATACTATAAACATTGATCTGTTATAATAATAAATTAAGGAATATTGATCTGTATTAAATAATCCCTTAACTATAAGTCTATTTTTATTCAATTCGGTGTTAGAACAAAAATTATGTTTAATTGAATATTTTTTTAAGATGCTTGATTTAAATGTATCCGACTTTACTATATTAAAATTCCAGCAAACATTATGTTTAGACTTTTGAATCCGATTTAATCTAGAAATATCATTTTCTGATAATTCATGAAATTCTTTTACTCCTAATAATTTTTCTTGCAAAAATTGATAAACTGAATCCTTTTTAGATTGACTAGATTTAATTTCGGATTTATTTGCATCAAAAAATTCATTCCGCTGATAAGATTTATTTCCTAGAAATTCCTCTTGTTGATCAGATCGCTTTAGTATGTATTCTGAGAAAGAGTATATAATATCGGAAAATATTTTATGTATTAGATCAAAATCTCCATCATAATTTAAAGAGAAGTTGTGAAATACAGTTTTAATCTGAGAAAATTCAGATTTTATTATTTTTTTGATATAATACAAAGTTTCTTGATCTCTCATCGATAGGTAATCATCATGAGAATAAAATTGCCATATATAAAAGTCAGTATAGTTTTGAAAAAACTTCCAGTCTTTATCTGAAAGATTAGTTATCCAATTTATTAAATTTTCAAAATCATATTCATTCTGAAAATTTAAAATTATTTTTTCATCACCAGCATAACCCTGAAATAATTGTTGTTTTGTTGGAACGTAAATTCCAGCATCAAATAATATTTTTTTACAGAAGCTTAAAACAGTATCATAAAAATAAATTTCAATTTGTTTTTGGGGAAAATTTGTGTTAGAATCTTTTAAAAAGTAAAAATTGAAATCGTTTTTCCAATAAATATATCTCGACTTAAGTATAAAAAAATTATAAAATTCGAAAAATACTGCTAAATCCCAATTATACTTGGTTTTCAATTCTCTACGAATTTGTTGTATTTCTTTTTTTGAAAAATTTGATTTAGAAAGAATATCATTAACAATAAACTTTATCCCTTTTTTAGAGATCGCTAAATCGTTTTTACTTATTTCCGTTTGTGAGATAAACGAAAATGGATGCTTTATTTCAGTAGAAAAAATACCTCTCTTAACAGAATCTCCTTTTTCTTTTATGTAATAATTATTAACAATTTCTCTCAAATCTAGATTTTCATGTTTAACAAAATTTTTAGTTATTAAGCATAAAACAAAAAAGAATATAGCAGCTATTACTGAATACTCAAAAAAAACAACTGATTTAGATCGAATTTTAGATCTAGACAAGTCGCGTATAATAAGTGAATTCAGAAGTTGAAAATCTAATAATTTAAAAATAGACTCAAAATTAGAAAAAATTCCAATTAATAGTCTTATGACACTGAAACCCTTCCACCAACTAATAAAAAAATGATGATTATTTATTTCTTCTACATGTAATACTCGATAACCCGATTTAAAATCGGCAGGTAGTTGTGAATTTGCTCTTTTTTCTTCTATTAGTTGTTCTAAGTCAAACAACTCGAGATTTTGAATATCATCAAATTCAAAATCATCCCGTGATTTTCTATCCATATGTGAAAATTCTATATAAAAAGTTGATTATCTTTTAAAAGTATCTCTCTATTTTTTTAATAGAACCTTTTTTTTTTTTCAAAACTTCAAAATCGAAATACACTTTACTTTAAAATTTCTATATTTAAACATATATAGAAAAAAAAGAAAAATAATATTCATATATATTATATATCATTTTTTTCTTATTTAAGTAAGAAAAATACTAAATCAAAATTTTTATTTTAATTCTGAAGCGGTTTTGGTTCATGTTCAACTAAGTTAAAAGTTAAACTAAAAAAAAACAACTTAAATAAAATGTATATTCACTTTAGTATACATTACCAGGAGCTTATTTGACAAGTCTTTTTTGAAAAAAAAAAAAGAAAACTAACTTTTTTTTTTTTTGCTCAACAAACCCTCGAAAAGGGAAAATTACATATATACTTTGTAATTCAATGTAATTCAAAAATTGAGTTAATTGAGTTTTGTTGGTATTATAAAGAAAAATTTCGAACTCTTTGAGGTTACATAATTAAATTGTTAAATTCTCGTTATACTTCTATATATGATTAATTATATATGATTAATCTAGAAAATAGATCGAGATAATATTCTATTATCTTCTTATATGGAGCGTATCATCAAATTAATTATAAAAATAACGTAGAATCCTTTTACTTAGATTCAAAATTGAATTGAAAGTTATCTGGTATTATTAAAAATAATTAATAATAGGAATATTATAATAGGCGAACGACGGGAATTGAACCCGCGAATGATGGATCCACAAACCATTGCCTTAATCCACTTGGCTACGTCCGCCCTATTTTTAAAAAGGTTTTTATCTTAAAAAAAAAGTATTCTTTTTTTTTTTAACAAATGCCGAATCTGTAGTAAGATTCGGCATTTGCTGCAATTGAGAATCTATTTTATCAAAAGATTATCCATTTATAGAAGGAGCTTCAACAGAAGCTAAATCTAATGGGAAGTTGTGAGCATTACGTTCATGCATAACTTCCATACCTAGGTTAGCACGGTTGATAATGTCAGCCCAAGTATTAATTACACGACCTTGACTGTCAACAACAGATTGGTTGAAATTAAAACCATTCAGGTTGAATGCCATTGTACTGATACCTAGAGCAGTAAACCAGATACCTACAACAGGCCAAGCAGCTAGGAAGAAATGTAAAGAACGAGAATTATTGAAACTAGCATATTGGAAAATCAATCGACCAAAATAGCCATGAGCAGCTACGATATTGTAAGTTTCTTCTTCTTGACCAAATTTGTAACCAGCGTTAGCAGATTCATTTTCGGTAGTTTCTCTGATCAAACTAGAAGTTACCAAGGAACCATGCATAGCACTGAATAGAGAGCCACCAAATACACCAGCTACACCTAGCATATGGAAGGGGTGCATAAGAATGTTGTGTTCAGCTTGGAAAACAATCATGAAGTTGAAAGTACCGGAAATACCTAGAGGCATCCCGTCAGAAAAACTTCCTTGACCAATAGGATAGATCAAGAAAACTGCAGTAGCAGCTGCAACAGGAGCTGAATATGCAACAGCAATCCAAGGACGCATACCTAAACGGAAACTAAGTTCCCACTCACGACCCATGTAGCAAGCTACACCAAGTAAAAAGTGAAGAACAATTAATTCGTAAGGACCACCATTGTATAGCCATTCATCAACAGAAGCTGCTTCCCAAATAGGATAAAAGTGAAGACCAATAGCAGCAGAAGTAGGAATAATAGCACCGGAAATAATATTGTTTCCGTAAATAAGCGAACCAGAAACAGGTTCACGAATACCATCAATATCTACTGGAGGAGCTGCGATGAAGGCAATGATAAATACAGAGGTTGCCGTTAATAGGGTAGGGATCATCAAAACACCAAACCAACCTATGTAAAGACGGTTTTCAGTGCTGGTAATCCAATCGCAGAAACGACCCCATAAGCTTGCGCTTTCGCGTCTTTCTAAAATTGCGGTCATGTTAATTTTGGTTTTTTTGAGAATTTATTAAGTTCCCAAGCTTATAATATGCTTGTTGCTTTTATTATAGCACAAGCCAAAGCTTGTTGTCAACCTTAAGACTAAAGAATAAAGTCAAACTTTCTTGGCAACAACAATAAACCTAAAAACTAAATTGAATTTGAAAAATACTTGGAACTTTTATGAAGTTTTTTTATATTGGGTTGCCCGGGGCTCGAACCCGGAACTCGTCGGATGAAAGTGGATTTTTTCTTTCCCTAATTAGTTGGACTGAAAAAATCTCTTCCCAAACCGTACTTGCTATTTTCATAGCACACGGCTTTCTCTGTGTATATATAGAATATAAACATATAAAAGGTAATACTAGAATCTTTTCTTTTTTTTATTGTTTTCTATTACTATGTAGATTAATAAAATCATTTATTGTCTCTTTAACAAAAAAAAAGAGAGTAAACTTAATTCAAACTTCGTTTTGATCAGGAAATCACTTGAGTAATATCAGAGGACCAAAATCTTTTTTTATCCATGGGATCCTTGGAAAAAAACAAATGAAAATTTTTCTTTCTTCTTAAGGAAGATGACAAAGACAAATCAGAAACAATTTTTTTCCAAACAACTCGTGTCGTACTTTTATGTTTACGAGCTAGTGTTTTTGCACATGAAAATCGGAGGATATATTTGATTCTATATAAAATGTCTTTTTTTATCAACCCCCCATAATAAAAATAAAAGCTTTTCCAAATTTTATTAAAATTCAATAAAATTTCTTCATCTGTCGATGTAGTCCAAGTCGATCTACTAATAGGATAACCTGAAATATCACAAAAACCCTCTTTTGCTAGAAAATCTATTGGATATACAATTTGTGTTTTTAAAAGATTTTTTTTTAAACGTGAATAAATTGTAGGTGATTTATCAAGTGAAATAGATCGAACTTTTAGCAGTTTGGATTCTCTGCCAAATTGATAACCCAGAAAAAAAAAACTCTGCTTTTGAAAATGCTTTGTTGAGAACCTGAAAGGTTGAATCCATAAATGCATAAAAAATTGCCAAATATTCAATATATAATATATCCAGTTCGTATCATGAAAATAAAAGCCTTCCGAAGCCATAATACAATGATTTTGATACCGTACATAATGAATACAGGAATTTTGGTTATAGATCCTTTTTTCTGATAAAAAAAATTGACTTTTATTATTATTATTTATTTTTTCTAATAGATTAATTTGATCGAATAAGTTGGATAGAACTAAATTATTTATAAACCTAGTCAAAAGAGAAGTTAAAAAAAATTCCAATTCAAAAATATAAAAAAAATTCCAAGAAAATGTGACAAATTTATTTCTTTTATTAAAAGAATAAATCAATTTTTCATTTTTAGACCTTTCTTTATATTCATGTACAAAAAATCTTGTTAAATGTAAAAAAGAAGCATCTTTTATTTGTTGGCGAAGAATTCGAATAAAAGATTCTGGATGAATAAAATGGGGTATTTTAAGATCTAGTATCTGATTAGAGAAAATAAACTTTTCTTCTACGAACGAGCAAGTTGAAAAAATAGATTTATAACTTTTCCAATTAACTCTTTTTTTTGTTTGTTCTGATTGTATTAATAAAAAAGTTTCTAAAACCATATTAAGTGCTTTGAGTAGATAAAAATCTAGCTTTGAACAAATAGATTTATCAGAAAGGGATGTCTGAATAAATTTTTTTGAATTATTCAAATTACGTATTCTATTGATCAAACGTCTTATGACTAAAAAACTATATCTATCATTTAGAACAAACTCTTTTGATAGATTCATATTTGATTTATCGATGAAACTATCAGAAGTCACTACATAAAATTCTTTATGAAAAAGAAGTGGATACAAAAAACGTTGCTGATATGTTACCTTTTTGGAAATATTTTCAAAAAGTAATAATTTTTTGTCTGTTATTTTCATTGAAACAATCTTTAATAGATCTAACTATTCTTAATACACTGTGCAATCTTTTGTTTTGATAATTTACTAAATAAAAAGTTTTTTTCAAAAATGATTGCTCTTCCAATCAACGAAAATTTTTTTTTCTTTTTTTTGATTGGCAAACTGGTTATTTCTACACATTTTTAATTGAGTATTTAGGATTCTTCTCAGGTATTATATATAACCTCGTAATAGATTTATAAAAACCTCTCTTAAATCAGTTACTGATTAGCATTTAACAACCAACCATTAAAGAGATAACAGAATTTTTTTTTCTGAGGGGACGCTCGTTCCTCCGGTTTCTTTTACCTCTGATTCAAGCCTCACAAGCCTTATCCATTAACCCCTTCGACCTTTTTTATCATAAAAACCCCAAAAAAGCAAACAAATAATTTTCAATTAAATCAAATTACGTTTGTGTTTTTTTTTATTTCATTTATCTATATACAAATTAAATGTATATATGTTTTACATGAAAAATGGAGCGATAATTCGACATGCTTTTTTTATTCCATTTTTGATCTTTGGAAATTAGTCGTGATCGTATTAATTAACCCTTCTGAATTGGGCTGGATGACCTTTTTTCATCCTAGTGTGTGAAATCACTCAGTCGCACTTAAAAGCCGAGTACTCTACCATTGAGTTAGCAACCCACTTACTTTTTTATTGTTTTACAAAAATAGTAATATTTATAAAAGAAGTCTTTACTTTATTATACGGAATAACAACAGTAATTGTCAATATTAAAATGTTTCTAAATTCTATTTGTTTCTTTTATAGAATTTAGAAAAAGAAAACAGAAAACTTTTTTACACTTATATTACAAAAGAGTTTCCCCAAATACTTTAAATTTAGGGAAACTCTTTTGTAATATTCTAGAAAAATTGTTTATTAGGATAATTTATTTTAGTGATTTTATAAAAAATTCAAGATATTTTGAGTAATTTACTTTGGAAAGATAATTCTTTAAAGGAATAAAAAAAACCAAATAGAAATACAACAAAATGAAAAACCCTGGATAATACAAAAACATTTGCAATAAGCTAAAAAAGGATATCATTTATTTCACCCTCCAAAATTCAATTTACTTTGGTCGTTTGTTTTGTTCTATTCATTATTATTAATAAATTTTCCTCTTTTCTAAAAAAAAAAAAAAAGAAACAATAAATATATTAAATATATATATATACATATTGTTTCTTATAGAAATTATAAAAATGAATCCTTTCTGTGTCTACTTTTCGTATTATTTCTAATAATACGAATAGAAATAAAAAAAAAAGGTTTTCAATAAAAAGTCGATAAAATACTGAAAAATAGCTTTTTTGTCTTAAAATCAATTGAATTTATGTCTTATATATCTAATGATATATTATTATTTTTTACTGCAAATAAAAAATAATTAGACAGATGAACTACAAGTTTCATATGCTTACTCTTTTTCGTTTTAAAATTACTTATATTCACAACTTTTTTGACTTGAATCAACTAGAAAATAGACTTTAAATTACTCTAGTATATAATATCTGGAAAAAAAAATAGACAAGGAAAAAAGACAATAGAATATCCTATTTGTTTATTTTAAAAATAATTACCGCTCTATGTGAGTTTTAAATGAAATTACTCAAATATTAAATGCTTTTTTCGCTGAATACATAATGTCAACCGTAATCGTTCTTACATTTATTTGCCTTGCAAATTTTTCAGTATTGCTTTTAATTTTATTCCTTACAAAACCAGGAATTTTTTGTAATTCAACCTGACTTTCAAGAGTCCAATAAAATTTGGTTTCTTTAGATAATAATTTAGTTAAAACTTTCTTGTTCTCATGACCACCAAAAACATCTAGGAGATGATCTTCCATACCTAACGTGAATGAATTATAAACTAAATCCGCTATTTGATTAGTTCCTTCAAAGCCTAAGAAAGGACGATATCCTAATGGAAAATTCTGGATATGAACTGGTGTTGAAATAACTCCACAAGGTATTCCGAGGCGCTTACCAATATGACGTTCCATCTGGGTACCAAAAATAGCTGATGGCTCGATCCGAGATATTGTATCTGCTACTTCAGCATGATCTTCCGTGATAAGAATGTCATCACAAAAGTCTTGAACTTGTTCTTTGAACCAAGTGCTATCATGTTTGCAAAAAGTACCTGCACAACTAACATTAATTCCCATTTCTCGGACCATTATTTTAGTCATCGAAGCAGCATGAGTTGCATCACCAAAAACTACTGTTTTTTTACCTGTTAAATTTTGCCAATCAGTAGATTGAGAAAACCAAGCAGCATGAGAAACAAATTTCGTTTGATAATCTATATAAGATTCATAATCAAATGTTTTATTCAAAAAAAAGGGCGCTAATTTATTAACATTTTTTTGTACCTGTCGAATGAAATCTGCTGTATCAATTATACCCATAGGTGTTGTTAATATATAAGGCATACCAAAATCTTTCTGTAAAAATGAAGCAGTCATTAAACCCACTTCACGGTAGGGAACTATATTGAACCAAGCTTTTGGTAAGTTTATAAGATTTTTAACAGAAGCTCCTTCAGGAATTATTTCATTAATTTTAATACCCAAATCTTCTAATAACCGTTTTAATTCACGAGAATCATGTTGATTGTGAAAACCTAATGTAAATATACCTATTATATTAACTGATGGTACAGTTGTTACAGATTGATTTTTCAAAATTCCTTGTTCACGTGCTTTGATCAAGTAATACCGAACGATTTGTTCCAAAGTTCGATCAGCTGCTTGAAACTCATTAACTCGATAATGATTAACATCTGCAAGAATTACATCTGACCGGGAAGATAAGGAAGCTCTATTTACAAAATTTTGCAGGTCCTCCTGCAATATACTAGAAGTACATGTAGGTGTTAAAAGAATAAGATCAGGTCTTTGCTCTTTATCTTTTCTTATAATATTATTAAAAACTTTTTCCCTTGATCCACGAGCAAGTACATAACGATCTATAATACTAGCAGTAACTGGAGTAAAATCCCGTTCCCTTTCTAACATAGAACGCATAACATTGAAATAATCATCTCCCAAGGGAGCATGCATTATGGCGTGAACATTCTTAAAAGAACTAGCTACTCGTAATATACCAACATGAGCTGGACCAGTATACATCCAATAAACTAACTTCATATTAATTACTTTTTTATCAGTTTTCTTTTTTTATAATAACAAATTGAATTTAATTTATTTCTATGCGGATATAGTTAAAAGAATCCTTTCAGATTTCAAATCAAAATTAATTTTATCTCGTATTGCGTTTTATTCTTTTTTTAACAATAAATTTAGTTCTAATTTTTACTTTAAGTATGCTTTTTATTTCATTTAAAAAGACAGATTATTATCTAGACTCCTCTGGGACGGAAGGATTCGAACCTCCGAATAATAGGACCAAAACCCATTGCCTTACCACTTGGCCACGCCCCAAAAAAATTCGAAAAGTAGTTTTCATTTAAATATATTCTATTTTATATAGATGTAGATATTTTGAGTTTTTTTTTTGCAGTGTATAGACAAAAATTATTGGATATTTAGATAAAAAAAGAAAAAGAAAAAAATGAACTAATCTTATAATAACATAAGACCTTTTTTATAGAAAACAAGAAGGATTGATAAAAAACGAATTGATAAAAAAATACTTTAGGTTTCTCGTTGAAAAATTTAAGTAAAAAAAGAACTCTTTGTAATCACTAAAATATCTTTAGTAAACTTTTTGAGTAAAAAAAAAAAAGAATATTTGGCAATTTTTTTAGTTAAAATCTTATTTTCATGCTAAACTGTATTAAGTTTCGTTTTATTTGTAAAAAAAAAACATAATAAGGATTTTAATCATGTATAGCATCTATATGGAAAACAATTTCATTTTTGATAGTTTTTGTTTCGCGAAGCTACCCGAAGCTTATGCAATTTTTGATCCAATTGTAGATATAATGCCAATAATACCTTTACTTTTTTTTCTATTAGCCTTTGTATGGCAAGCCGCAGTAAGTTTTCGATGATACTTTGTTTTTTTACTGAGTTTAGTCAATTTTTAGTTAGCTTTTTAGTTAGCTCTTAAAAATGATGATTTTTCATAAGATACTAGAAGAAACTACTTTTTATTTAGATAAATAAACTAAGATTGTCACTTTTTTTATATCTTGTATTTATCTGTATAATTTAGAGTTCTAGTCTAAACTTATTTTTCTCCTTTTTTTTCGTTTAAAGAGTTCCCTTTTTTCAGGTAAAGGCGGAGTACACAATCTCCGCCTTTCTAATAGGAAATAATAGGTGATTAGTTAAATATAGATTTTTTCTTTATTTCTGAATAAAAAGGAACTGCAAATAAGAAAAAAAGAGAATAAATAATTTTTTCATATTTTTGTTGGAGAAATGGCAGAGTGGTTGATCGTGACGATATCGAAAATCGTTTTAACTAACGTTAACGAGGGTTCGAATCCCTCTTTCTCCTTACCGATATGATTTAAAGACAAAAAAATTTGTTTCAGTTGTAATTTTTTATATTCCTACACTTACAGAGTAGGAACTAAATATGGTATAACTAATTGGAAGACAATTCATTTTACAACCTTAGTAATGATCCTGGAGATTAGGTCATGCTCACTCTTAAGCTATTTGTTTATACAGTAGTTATTTTTTTTGTTTCTCTGTTCGTTTTTGGTTTTTTATCGAATGATCCTAGTCGTAACCCCGGCCGTAAAGAATAAAAATCTTTCAATGGGAGAAGAAAAATATTGAATTTCGGAGTTTTCGAGATTTCAAATCAAGGAGAGAGAGGGATTCGAACCCTCGGTACAAAGGTATTTCGTACAACGGATTAGCAATCCGACGCTTTAAACCACTCGGCCATCTCTCCGGAAGAGAAAGTAGAAAAAAAAATGAAGACAAATCATGTGCTAGCACATGATTTGTCTTCATTTTTAGTGCTTTCTAAAAGAACTATTATTGAGACAATGCTAAGCCCAATCGAACAGCAAAAATGCTAGTTATCAAAACACTCACAAGAGCTATCATAATTTGACCATCGGATAATGAAGTCATTATTCAATATTCTCCTTTTGTATATTTTAGATTATTGTTATTCAATTGGATTTATTAAGCAATTTAATCTAATGACTTTAAAATGGATCATAAAAAAACGTTTCGATATTTATTGTACCTATCTTATTCTAGTATAGCTATTAAATTAGCTATTAAATGAAAAAAAAACAAATTCTGATCTTAAATTGTAATATGCATAAAAAAAAGATTTAGAATTTTTTGGTCGGAGTTTTCATTCAATATACAAAGATAGAAATATCTTTATCATATTCTCATTTATCAATTTCAATATTTTTAAGGGGTTTTGTTATAATGAATCTTGAACTTATTGCACAACTGGTTGTTTTAGCTCTTATAGTTGTATCAGGACCATTAATAATTGCTCTACTAGCATCACGAAGAGGAAACCTATGACTTCCCCATTTGATCTTCAGAAAAATACAGAAAAATTCTGAATGAACCAAAACATTTAGGGGCACTAATTCAGAAGTGGGGTGGGTTCGGAATCGGAAATCTGTATCAAAAAGTAATAAAAAGTTTCATTTCAACAATAGCTAGTATAATGAAAAGCAAATATAAACGTAGATAGATGGCAATAACAGGAAAAACCAACATTGTTTTGACTCAATCAAAATTTGTATCATTCCAGCCCCACCCCCCCCCCCTCCCTTAAAAATTAATTTTTTACCCTATCAAAGGATTTTAATTACAATCAGAAAACTTGCATGGATCTTTATGGCATAAAAAAAACTATTGGACATATAAATGACTCTTCATATATAATATAGTCATAGCGGGTGTAGTTTAGTGGTAAAAGTGTGATTCGTTCCAGTGTTAATTAATGATTTAACTTAAATTAACAAATATTTGGATTTCGTATAAATCCAAAAACTTTATTTCTGTCGGAGAAAAGAAGCCTCCCCTATAATAGATTAAATAGGAAAAACAAACTATTTCTCCATCTCCAATTTTAAGGGTATGAAGAAGCAAAATAGTATTTTTATGATACATAAAATCCTTCACGTATTCTAATTAATGGATAGGTAATCAAAAAGCTTATTCTCATCGTAACTAAATCATTCCAATTATTTTGAATGAATAACAGCTAAAGAAAGAGTGATCTTAGTTTACTAATATTATTCAGCAAAAAAAAAAGCTCGGTAGGAGAATTAATATTATCCTCAAGATTAGAAACAAAAGAAATAGAGAACGAAGTAATTTAAAGGAATAAAGAATGAAATTAAGTTGTTAAAAAAAAAAAAAGAATTCTTTATTCCTTTTTTTGAGGATCATCTGAGAAGTAAATATGTATCTTAAACTATGATTGAGATATCCATACTGACGTAGATGTCATGAAAAAAAAATTCATGAGGGAGCCGAATGAAAATAAATTTTCATGTTCGGTTCTGAATTAGAGGTTTTTAGTAATTTTAAAATTACGAACATCGACTATAACCCTTAGCCTTCCAAGCTAATGTTGCGGGTTCGATTCCCGCTACCCGCTATAGAATAAAAATCAAACTAGTTAAATGAAGAATAAAGATAAATGATACATTAATGTTTTCATTTATCTTTATTAACTTTCCTCCTTCTCGGCAATAAAATTCTTGCAATCAAAAATATCTATGTACCGAGAATGGAGGAGGAAAGCGTCCATCGTCTAATGGATAGGACAGAGGTCTTCTAAACCTCTAATATAGGTTCAAATCCTATTGGACGTAATCTTCTTAATAATTAAATAATTTGGCGTCAAAATAATAAGTAAGCATCTAAAAAAAAATAAAATGACTTTTGATTTTGATCAATAACCTTTTTTTTTATTAGTTACTTCTCTTGAAGCCTAAATAATTCAAGATATTCTCTAATTGTTTGTTTCAAAATATCTTCAGCTTGCTGTGTAAAAGTTTTTGTAGAACGAATAATTTCCCCAAATTGAGGTCTATTCGTTACAATAAATTCACGTAACTGGACCAAAAAAATCTTGACTCGATCCACCTCTAATACATCTAGATATCCATTTACTCCAGTATAAATAGTAGCTACTTGCTCTTCAACAGATAAAGGAGCTGATTGGGATTGTTTAAGTAATTCACGTAATCGTTGACCTCTTGCTAATTGATTTTGTGTAGCTTTATCAAGATCCGAAGCAAATTGCGAAAAAGCTTCAAGTTCTGCAAACTGAGCTAATTCTAACTTCAATTTACCTGAGACTTGTTTCATAGCTTTTATCTGAGCAGCAGATCCTACTCGTGATACAGAAATACCAACATTAATCGCCGGGCGAATACCAGCATTAAATAAGTCCGCTGATAAAAAAATTTGTCCATCAGTAATGGAAATTACATTAGTTGGGATATAGGCTGAGACATCTCCAGCCTGTGTTTCAACTATAGGTAAAGCAGTCATACTTCCTTCACCTAATTCAGAACTTAATTTAGCTGCTCGTTCCAAAAGACGAGAATGAAGATAAAAAACATCTCCAGGATATGCTTCTCTACCAGGCGGTCTTCTTAACAATAATGACATTTGTCGATAAGCCTGTGCTTGTTTGGAAAGATCATCGTAAATAATTAAAGTATGTTGCTTACGATACATGAAATACTCAGCCAAGGCTGCTCCGGTATAAGGAGCAAGGTATTGTAAAGTAGCAGGCGAATTTGCGGCTTCGGCAACTATAATTGTATATTCCATGGCACCACGTTCTTGGAAGGTATTGACTACTTGAGCAACAGAAGAAGCTTTTTGGCCAATAGCTACATAAACACATACAACATTTTGACCTTTCTGATTCAAAATTGTATCGGTTGCCACTGCTGTTTTACCAGTCTGTCTATCTCCAATTATTAATTCTCGTTGCCCACGTCCTATAGGAATCATGGCATCAATAGCAATAAGTCCAGTTTGCATAGGCTCATATACGGAACGTCTTGAAATAATACCAGGTGCCGGAGATTCAATTAATCTATATTCAGAAGCAGGAATTGGACCTTTACCATCAATAGGTTGAGCTAAAGCATTAACAACACGACCTAAATACGAGTCACTAACAGGAATCTGCGCAATCTTACCCGTTGCTCTTACCGAACTTCCTTCTTGTATCATTAAACCGTCACCCATTAAAACAACCCCAACATTATCCGATTCCAAATTCAATGCAATACCAACAGTACCATCTTCAAATGTAACCAGCTCACCTGCCATTACTTTGTCGAGACCATAGATACGAGCAATACCATCTCCAACTTGAAGCACGATTCCTATATTCAGAATTCTTATTTCTTGACTATAACATTCAATTTGTTTCCGAATGATACTACTAATTTCGTCGGGTCTAATATTTATATTCACCATTAGATTTTTTATCGTTTTTTGATAAGAAGAAGTACCGTCTAATCAATTAGTTTTTCCATAGCCCGAAATAGGCCAATATGATAATCAATCATGCGTGATTGTAATTCTACGTTCAAACGATTTTTCAAACTTTCTAAAGCCCTTTCTAGGGCTAGACGAGAAACTTCTTGTCGAACTTGCTCAATTGCTCGTTGTTCCTCGAATCGAATGGTATAATTTTTTGATTCTTCCAATCGTTTCGAATCCCCATCAGCAGCATCAATTAAATCTTGTTTTTCTTTTTCCATCTGTGCAAGTCCATTAGACCTAATATCCTCTGCTTTACCTTTTGCTTGTTGTAAACGAGACCGGGCTTGTTTAAGTTTATCAGTAGCTTCTTCATATCGCTCTTCCGCATCACGAATGGTACTCAATATGGTTCGTTTACGATTATTTAATAAATTACTTAATGAAGTAGATTCTATACTCACAAACAATTTATGAATTTATATTGTGATAATTACCAATCTCTTCCCAAACCGAACATGAGCCTTTCGATTCATTCGGCTTTCCTGCTCCTATCTATTTATCAACGGAGCCTGCCCATCTACTAGGATTTAGATTTCAATTATGTCTAATCAATCTTTTTTTTAGACTCTTTTTTTCAAGGGCTCTCGTGACAACAAAAAATAGTTAGTTATCAATAAAGTTGTTTATTCGAATCAAATATAGAATATTTAAACAGGTTGTCAATATAGCAATAAAAATTACTTAAATTACTTCTAATTTAAAGGATATTTTAGATAAAAAAAGGTTGAATTCATAATCCAAAACCATTTTGATATGAGTGTTGTATATCAAATGAATTTAATGATTCTAGTTTTAGAATATAATTTTCTATATATTGGAGAAAGAAAACCTATAAAATTTATTGCTCAGACTTCAAGCGATTTGGCTTTAACCATAAAAATTTTCCCTTCTAAATTGAGAATATTTTCCCAATAGACTTATCACAATACGAAATGCTTTAGTCCTTAGATATTGTTTATTCATAAGTAATTCGTTAGGATTTGCACCTATTGGCGGAGATGCAGCTGAATTAGATCAGCTATACTAGTCGAAAATACAACCCGCACACACTCCCTTTCCAAAGTAAAATAAGACAGCAAGTACAACACCTAAATTAATGATGTTTATTTCCAAAATATTGGTATTCAAACCAACACTTCCAGCTAAAGGCCAATGATTTGAGGAAATTAAAAAACCATTGACAATTCTCATAATATATCTCTCCCATAATAGGCTATGAATTTCAGGCGATCCTTTGCTAAAAAATCCCGTATGGAATCATAAATCTTGATAGGATTTTGTTACTTAAAAAATATCCTAGTCATTCAATATGATTCCTTAAGGAATATAAAGGGTATATAATTTTTTATTTACCCCTATACAGTAACTATTTTAACTAAAAAAACAGTTTCTTTTCTCATTATTAATTTGCTATTGTTTTACCATTTCTATAATTATTAAAATCTAAAATGGTAAAACAAAGAGAAAACATTTTTACAAAACTAGGTTTTATTTAATAGGAATAATTTTTTTTATACAAAAGGATTTGCAAATAGAAGTGCTAGAGCTACAACCAATCCATAAATAGTCAAAGCTTCCATGAAAGCTAAACTTAACAATAATGTACCACGAATTTTACCTTCCGCTTCCGGTTGTCTTGCAATTCCTTCTACGGCTTGACCAGCTGCAGTGCCTTGACCCACACCAGGTCCAATCGAAGCCAGCCCAACAGCCAAACCAGCAGCAAGAACAGAAGCAGCAGAAATTATAGGATTCATATTAATCTCCTTAGATTAAATTTGATAGATTTCATTATTCTATGAAATTACTTTTTTTACGTTTCATCCATGTGGAACAAAAAAACTAGAAATCTTTGATATATCTTTAAAATACATGTATATATATATACATTTTATATATATATATAAATACAATAATATTTACCTTTGTAAAAAGTCTGAATAGAAATCTATTTATTTAGAAGTAGCCAATATGATTCCTACTAGTTAACAATAGCTTCTCTGTAAAACTTTTTTCTACCAAAGAAAAAAGAAAAAAAATCTTTTATGTAATATTGATTTAATAAAATACTGTAGATTGATTATAATGGATTCATTCAAAATTGAAAACTTATTTATAAACTTCTGATCATGCAGAAAAAAAAAATAAAATATCTCACAATTTAATTTATTTTTTCTCAAAATAATGAAAAGAATTAAAAACTAATGATGACCTTCCATAGATTCTCCAATATAAGCTGCGGCCAAAGTTGCAAAAATTAAGGCTTGGATACCACTTGTGAATAATCCTAAAAACATCATGGGTATTGGAACTACTAGAGGTACCAATGAAATTAAAACTGCCACAACCAATTCGTCAGCTAATATATTTCCAAAAAGTCGAAAACTTAATGATAAGGGTTTGGTAAAATCCTCGAGAATATTTATTGGTAACAGTATTGGAGTTGGCTGGATATATTTACCAAAATAACTTATACCTCTCTTTTGCAAACCTGCATAAAAATATGCTATGGAGGTCAGTAAAGCTAACGCAACAGTAGTATTGATATCATTTGTTGGTGCAGCTAATTCGCCGTGAGGTAATTGAATAATTTTCCACGGAATAAGAGCACCCGACCAATTGGAAACAAAAATAAAAAGAAATAATGTCCCGATGAAAGGAACCCAAGGACGATATTCTTCTTCTCCTATCTGAGTTCTAGTTAAATCTCGAATGAATTCCAAAACATATTCTATGAAATTTTGACTACCTGTGGGAATTGTTTGTAAATTACGAGTAGACACAAGAGAGAAACCAAGCAAAATACCCATAACTACCCACGACGTTATTAAAACCTGTGCATGAACTTGGAAAGTACCTACTTCCCAATAGTAATGTTGACCCACTTCCACACCTGCTATTCGATATAAATCATTCATTGTAGTTGTGGTGAATTGTTGAATATCCATAGATCCCCTTTTCTTATCGATTCATTTTGAGCAAAAAAATTAAAAAAATAATGTTAAAAAAATTGCTTGTAATACGTATTATATTTGTTTCATTATTTTTACCAGCCAGACATAGAATCAAGATCCAAAAACAGTTTCATTTTTCTAATATGACCGTAATGTCGATTCAAATTTTGGCAAGGTTATAAATGATTTTCTGTTTTTTTTTTATAAAAAAATGACACTATTACCTCTTCTAATCCACCTAGCACCTATTACTGTACATGAATTATCCTTATTTTTTCTCTTCAAAAGAGAATAGTAAGTAACTAACCATTTACCATCATCATTTAGTAAATGATATATATAAATAAAAGAAGTACAAAGTAAATAAAAGGTAAATAAAAACTCGTAGGTTAACTTATTTATAATGAAACAAATATTTACCAAAAAGAGGAAAATTATTCTATTTTTAATAGGATTTTTCTTAGTTCGAACTTAAAAAAAAAGTAAAAATAATTATTAAAATTATTTTTACTTTTTTTCTTTTTTTAGGAGGTACTCTCATTAGAACGACCTTCACGAATTGCAGATGCTAATTCATTAAGTATCCATCGGACTGAAGATCGCGCATCATCATTAGCTGGAATCGGAATATCAACAAGATCTGGATTACAATCTGTATCAACAATACAAATAGTTGGAATTCCCAGAATTCTACATTCTTTAATAGCAGTCAATTCCTTTTGTTGATTAACAATAATCACAATATCAGGTAGAGTTGTCATATATTTTATTCCACCTAAATATTTTTGTAATGAAGATAATTGTTTTTTAGCTACTGCAGCCTCTCTTTTTGGAAATCGATGAAGTCCGCCCAAATTCTGTTTCTTTTCCAATTCTTCAAATTCTTGGAGACGCGTTTCAATAGTAGACCAATTGGTCAACATACCACCAAGCCATTTTTGATTTACGTAATGGCATCTAGCTTTGGAAGCTGCTAATTTCACCAAATCAGACACCTGCTGGTCCGTACCTACTACCATAAATTGTTTTCCTTCATTTGCTGCGTTAAACAATAAATCACAAGCTTCAGATAAAAAACGAGCAGTTTGAGTTAGATTTAAAATATGAACACCTTTCTGTTGTGTAAAGATATAAGGTGCCATTTTAGGATTCCATTTCTGTACCTGATGACCAAAATGAACGCCCGCTTTCATCATATCCTCTAGATCAATGTTCCAAGTTTTTCGTTGCATTTTTTCTTTTTTTTTTTTTACTGAAACATACTATTATCTCAATAGAAATCTATCCATATCTCAAAATTCTATGGGGACTTTATTTGTACATATATTTTTTTCATCTATCTCACATGAGATTTAGTGATTTTAATGAGTATTGCGATTTTTGTCCAATCTTTTTTTTCTTTTCCCGATAATGCTTTCTCTTATGAGTAAGAAGAATTTATTCACAAAAGGTAAAAAAACTATCTATATTTTTTTTTGTCTACCAAACTTAATTTTTCATGTTTTGATGAAACATTTTGGTTTTTTTGTCTAAATTCCGAACTTCCAGTACCAGCCGGAATTATTCTTCCAACAATTACATTTTCTTTCAATCCTTTTAACCAATCAACCCGACCTCGAATAGCAGCTTTAGCTAAAACTCGTGTGGTTTCTTGAAAACTGGCTTCTGCTAAGAAACTTGTAGTATTTAGCGATGCTTTTGTTATTCCCAAAATAATTGGTTTATACACAATGAATTGTTCTGAAACACGATTCATTCTTTGAATCCGTGGTAATTCAATTAACTCTCCGGGTAAAAAAACATTGGACAATTCACCTTCCAGAATTAAAACTTTGGAAGTCATTTGCCGAACGATAATCTCAATATGCTTATCCGCTATTTGTACACCTTGAGACCGATAAACTCGCTGAATTTGATCTACTATATTCGTTCCACTCTCTTGAAGACTCAACTGGGCACTAATATAATAGCTTCCAACATATCCAATTAATCTGGTCATACTTCTCTTCCAATCTAAAAAACCTCTTTCTAAATTAATTGAAATTGGATTGGGTGAACGAGCTTCTAATAATTGTTCCACTTTTGGTAGACCTTGAATAATATCGCCAGACTTCAATCTTTCATATGTAAGTGTTATTAATGTATCCCCCTCCCGAAAAATATCGCCATAATTTTTATGAACAATTGCTCCTTCAGTAACCAAATATGGTTCGGACAATCGATAAATACAAGAATTTTTGTCAATAGCTATCATTTGACCGGACTCAGAAGATATTTTATCTCGAAATAAACAAACACCTTTGAACACAAATTGTCCAAGATTACAAAATACGGAATCTACTTTTTCATCTTTATACCAATTGGATGAGAATATAGAAACTATTTTTACTGTTCCATGATATATCGAATAATAATGATATGGAACTCCGATCTCATCTGATAAAAATTGGTAAGAGATATGACAAGTATCTTTCAGACCGCTTATTTTTAAATTCTTTGAAAAACTATTTTTACCTATGACATATTTTAACTTTGTAAGAAAAAAACCTTGTAATTGATGTAAGTGACCCAAAAAACCTCGAAAAGGCTGAGTTTCTGAAATCAAACTTTTACTAAAAGAGAGTACCGGATGGGTTGGTTTATTTTGGAAATCTCTTTTCGAATTCCTTGTGAAAGGTTTTTTTAAATCATTTGATAAATTTTGACTTTGTAGTGCACCTTTTATTCTAGCCTCTTTACTATTCCAATCCGTTTGATTTAAATTTTCTGAATCTTTAGATAGAAGATGCCGATAAAAATCCGAAGTTGATAACATAACAATGCTTTTCTTTTCATCTGATACTAGTCGAATAGTACCGTGCTTATTGATCCATAATTGATTCTTGGAATAAAACAACACAGCAATTGAGGGTGGTTTCTTGTTAAAAACAAATTTTGCTAAATTATTACTGTTATTAGTAGGGTTTTCTAAAAAAAAAGAAGTATTCCGTTTCTTTAAACTTATTTGTAAGAAACACCTACAAGTATTTTTAATTGCTAGTTTCAGAACAGAAATATGAATGATTTTTTGAAGCACTTTATTTTTCCAATTGGGAATTAAACAAGTTTGAACTAATTGAATATTTCTATTATTACGCGATACAACTCTGTCACCATCCCTATATAAGAGGTATTGCGTGATTCGAAAATTAACTAAATCTTCTTTATTAAACAAACTCGAACCCGGAATCCTTGCATAAAAATCATTTGATATAGCATATTCCAATACCGGTCTAATAAAAAGAAAACCTCTTTTCTTAATAGGTGTAACCCATTGTAAATAAGTCCATGTATTGAATTGAACTGTATCGAAGATGAACCTATGAGGTGGTACCAGCGCATTATTTTTTTTATATACTTTACGAATGTTATTCAAATAATAAATATTTCCAGGCAATATTCGTATTTCGTACGTATCTTTTAGTTTTTTTATTTGTACTAATCCGCCTATACGACTAGTAATAGTCGATGTAATCTGTGTATTTTCATGAATAATACTATTGTTTGAAATTAAAATAGACGAAGAATTATATACAACATATCGTTCTTCAGGAATTAAGAAAAAAGAACCTCCTCGAAAAATTTCATATTTTTTTTCCGTAACTCTATTTTTTTTATTATTTATAATATTATTTTTAGCTGCGACGGAATTAACCTTTACCGTACCATATCGAATTATTCCTGAAACATTAGTCTGATATTCAGGATTATCAAAAACAGCAAAGATATCATCATGTTTCAATAGTTGATTCTTAGGTATTCTAAGAACAAAAGAAGCATAAAAAAATTTGTTATCAAAGGCTTTTTTTCGTTCAATCAATAACAAAACTTCTTTTGTTCTTTTATTATATTTAATTTTTGATTTGGAGATAATGATGATAGAATCTGAAAAGTTCGACAGTTGGTTGGTAAATTTAGAATCAACGATAGAAGAAGTAAAATCTTGCTCATCTTTATCAAAAATCAAATCTTTCAGTAATCTATAGTTAGCCCTACTTTCTATGGAATTGTCTAATAAGACAGATCTAGAAAGGTTATTTTTAGAATCAAACCTATCCAAATCTTTATAGAAATAGAAAGGTTTATCATTAAACTCATGAATAATTCCTGATAAAATCCATAAATGACCTGTATTAAGCACAGTATGAATATTGCTTTTCTTTTCTTCGGACGAGTGACATACAATTGTACTCCAATGCAGTTCACCGGTAAGGCTGGAATAAACATTTTTTTCAACCGTTTCCTTAACAGGAGACTTAGCAGTACGTACTTCTGCAATAATCTGTTTGGATTCGATATATTGATTATTTTGAATAAGAATAAGACTTTGAGATGGAATAAGTAAATCATGTATTTCGTTTGTATTTTCAACGCGAACTGATAAACTTTCCTCACAGATCCAAGCAGGATATCCATGTCTTGTACGAGTTGGAGAAATCAAATTCGGATTTAAACTAATAATACCACTGATTGGAGTTCTTATATGTTCTGCAATATCTCCCGTAAAAACCCCCCCAGTATGAAAAGTTCTTAATGTTAATTGAGTTCCTGGTTCTCCAATTGATTGTCCAGCAATAATACCTACCGCCTCATTTAATTCAACCAAATCATGCTGAGTAAGACTCCATCCGTAACATAATTGGCAAACCCAAGCAAAACCTTTACACATTAAAGGGGAACGGATCAACAGAGGTTGACTTTGAATTGTTACTAATTTTATAGCAAGTTCATTACTTATATCCTGATTTCGTATAGCAATACATCGTTCATCCCAATAGACACTTTCAGCTAATACACGTCCAATTAGTCTTTGATGAGATATAGTTCGTATAGATCGATCATAATTTCGTGAAGAACTTAAAGAAATTCCTTTAAACGTTTTACAATCTTTCTTACGCACAACAATATGCTGAACCACTTCAACAAGTCGACGTGTAAGATATCCAGCATCTGATGTGCGTACTGCAGTATCCACAACACCCTTCCGAGCACCATAACAAGAAATTATATATTCTGCAAGAGAAAGCCCTTCTCGAAAATTACTTTGGATGGGTAGATCGATAATTTGTCCTTGGGGATCAGACATCAATCCCCTCATACCCACCAATTGATGAATCTGGGATATACTTCCCCGAGCTCCTGAAAAAGACATCATATGAACTGGATTTGAAGGGTCACTAATATTAAAGTTAGGATTCATTTCCCGTTTCAAATATTCACTAGTAGCGTACCAGGTCTCAATCAATTGACGTAATCGTTCTACCGCATTTATACCTCCAGCTTGATGATTTTGTTCCGAAATAGAACCTTGTTGTTCCGCATCGCATATCAGCCATGTTTTAGAAGGCGAAGTTAATAAATCATCAATTCCTAATGAAATAGAAGCTTTGGTAGCTTGTTGAAAACCTAACGTTTTTAATTGATCTAGAACATTTGTTGTATATGTAACTCCAAAGTAAGCTATTAATCTGCTTATTATTTGTTTTATGACAGTTTTATCTACAAGTCTGTTATAAAAAGGCAATTTTGCTTGATCTGCCATTATTGGACCCTCAAACCTATTTTTTGAAAAAAAAAATTTCAGTTGTAATTTTAAACGATTCATTAGATATGTCAAACGCTTCCTTAATTGCTTCAATCAACTAGAAAACGATGTTCTAGTTGATTGAAGCAATTATTGATCAAATTGGTATGACTGGTCTTGCTTTTTCTCGATATGGAGAAACCTTCAAAGACCCTTGTAAAGCTTCTTCTATTTGCTGATTAAACAAAATACGCCCAGCTGTTGTAAGAACATATGTACTGAGTATATTCTTATTTCTATTTCGTCTAATCTGATAAGTATCATAAACTTGAATAGATATTCCAGACGAGTCATATTGAATCTCAACAGGAAATTCTCGATTTATTAAATTGATTATACCTAAAGAAAAATTCGATCGAATCCACAAAGAACTGTGCAAATTAATTTGTTGACACTCGTTAGCTTTAAGTACACCATCATAACTACTGAAATACGGTAGCTTAAAAAAGTGAAAATTATTCTGATGGGATGAATAAATCTTTTTTTTATAAATCCCTCGATAATCTTCAAGTGTTAGTACATAAAGTCCCAAAAGCATATCTTGTGTAGGAATTGCAATAGGATCACCAGCGGCAGGGGATACTAAATTTGTATTAGAAAGCATAAGAAAACGAGCTTCGGTTTGAGCTTCTAAGGATAAAGGTACATGAACAGCCATTTGATCCCCATCAAAATCTGCATTAAATCCAGCACAAACTAAAGGGTGTAAACGAATGGCACGACCATCCATTAATATTGGTTGAAATGCTTGTATACCTAACCTGTGTAATGTAGGAGCTCTATTTAAAAGTACCGGATGTCCTTTCATAACTTCCCGAAGAATTTTCCATATAACAGGTTCTTTATTTCGAATCATATCCTTAGCAGCTCGCAGATTGCGAGCGAAATAGCGTCCAATTAATCCACGAATTATAAACGCTTGAAAAAGTTCTAATGCAATTTCTCGAGGTAATCCACATTGATGTAATGAAAGAGTTGGACCCACAACAATAACAGAACGACCAGAATAATCGACTCTTTTTCCTAATAAATTTTCCCGAAATCGCCCTTCTTTACCTTCGAGTAAATCGGAAAATGATTTGTATGGTCTATTATGACTATCTTTTGTCGGTTGTCCGCGTATTCCATTATCGAAAAGTGAATCTACAGCTTCTTGAACTAATCTTTTTTGGCAAATTATGAGTCCTTCTGGTGTGTAATCATTCTTAACAAGAAATTCAATGAGCATGTTATTTCGATAAAGAATTTTACGATAAAGTTCATTCAAATCGGAGGTCACTAACTCACCTCCGACTAATTGAAACATAGGTCTTAATTCAGGAGGAAGGACGGGTAAAAAATTAAGTACCATCCATTCCGGTTTGATACCTGTTTGAATAAAATATCTGGCCAATTTTATACGCCTAACCAGATAATCTTTCCTTCTCTGAATAGTTTGATCTTCCCATTCATTTCCAGTCGGATCTTGTTCTGATAAGCACTCCCATTCAAAATATGCTTCATCAATAGCATCTTGTAAATCCAGACTTGCTAGTTGTTTTTGTACAGCATCTGCTCCCGTAGATACTTCCCGATCTTGAAATTCTCTTAGTCCTGTCCTAGAAAAAAAGTAAGGTAGAACAGATTTCCACGACCCGTTCCCTGAATCATAAAAATCATGTTCAAACAAACCTCGTAATCGTAACAAAGTGGGTTTTTTAGATACAGGCCTAGAAACAAAAAGATTGGGATGGGTCTTTTTTAGATCCCCCTCAAGAATCGGACATGAGATTTTAATCTCATCCGGCTCAAATAACCTTTCTTTTTTTCTAGTTTGAATATTTTTAGAAATAAAACTAAAAGCTTATCTTATTAGTGATATAGAAAAGTTACTTTTTATTCAAGTTATGAATTTTATGAAATAATTTATTAGTTCTCTATATTCCTACAAATTAAATATTGTTATCATTCTTGAATAATCTTATTCCCTTTGGATAATAAACATTATTATGACAAAAGATTCACATGTATATCAGAAGGGGTTTTGCTTGTTTATGATGTTGTTCTTTTATTTCTTTAGGTTATTACTTTACTTCGATGGTTCATATCCTATCCAAAACGTATGTGCGATGAATAAATTTTATCCCCATATCATCCTAAAATCCTTCGAGTCAAACGAATAACTGATTATTATCAAATCAGATTTGATAATAATCAATTGTGTAATAAGTTTATACTTTACGAAGTCTTTTTAGTATTCTTTCAATTTTAATTAACCCTGGAATATATAATCAAAGTTTTGAGTTTCACATAAGTTATAAAAAAGTAACACGTCAAAATTGAAAAAATCCCTTTGAACTGGAAGAGATAACAGTTTTTTAACTTGTTAAAATAACATCATATAATCAAGTCACACATCGCAATAGACTAGTTTTTCTAATTCCTTTAGAGGTTTGGATAGAATATTCGCAATATAACTCGGAAGTCGCTTCAAATACCAGACATGCGTTACTGCACAACCCATTTTGATGTATCCCATTCGAGATCTTCGGACTTTTGATTTAGTAAATTCAACTCCGCATTGTTTGCAAAATCTCAAAGATTCGTCTTGATTATCAATTCCTTGGTATTTTCCACAAGCACAGACTCCACTTTTGATAGGTCCAAAAATTCTTTCACAAAACAACCCATCTTTTTCTGGTCTATAAGTTTTATAATGTAAAGTATAGGGTTGAGTTACTTGTCCAACAATATCCCCGTTAGGTAGTTTTCGTTCAGCCCAACCCCGAATTTGCTCGGGAGAAGCCAGTTCTATCCTCAATTGTTGATGATTTGTTTTCTTAATCATAATACTGGAATCCTTAACCATTTTTCATTTCTTTCTAAATATCCAAAACTTGTTTACCCAAACCTTTGTTATGAATAATATCGCAGGTTAAATTTAACGCTAAAGATCTCAATTCTCGAACTAATAATCGGAAAGACTCTGGTACTGAATTATTAGGTTTGGGTATGGGTTTTCCAGTTAGAATAGCACCAAGTACTTCATAACGGGCTTGAATATGATCAGATTTAGTCGTGAGCATTTCTTGTAAGATATAAGCAACACCAAAACCTTCAAGGGCCCAAACTTCCATTTCACCCAAACGTTGTCCACCTCGTCTAGACTTACCTCTGACAGGTTGTTGGGTTACAAGTGCATAAGGTCCACTGGAACGCGCATGAATTTTATCATCAACTTGATGAATTAATTTCATCATGTAAGCTTTTCCAACTGTCACAGTTTGATTAAAACTCTCACCTGTACGTCCATCCAATAATTGGCTTTTTCCGGGATGATCAGGTTCAAATAACCACGGATTTGATGTTTGCTTACTAGCGTCGTAAAGCTCGGAAAACACAAGTTTTCTAGAAGCCTCCCGTTCATATCTTTCGTCAAACGGTATTATTCTATAATGTTTATTCAGAAAGTTTCCAGCTAATCCAAGTAAACATTCAAAAATTTGTCCTACATTCATTCGGGAAGGTACTCCCAATGGACTTAATATCATATCAACCGGTGTACCATTCTGTAGATAAGGCATATCTTGTCTAGGTAATATTTTTGATATAATACCCTTATTACCATGTCTCCCAGCCACTTTATCACCAACTTGTATTTTACGTTTTTGTAAAATAAATATATGAATTGTATCTGAAAAATTAATAAAATCATCTTCGTGAAAGACCCATCTTATATCAATAACCCGCCCCTTAACACCGACGGGTACTTTCAAACAAGTTTCTCTAGCATTAATTACTTCAGTACCAAAAATAGCTTGTAGTAATTTTCCTTCAGGTGCCCCTAAGGAATCTAAAAATTCAAGGGGTGTCAGTTTTCCAACCAAAACATCCCCTGCTTCAACCCACGATCCCAATTTTACAAGTCCATTCTCATCTAAATGGCGAAGTATATGATTATTTAAGTGAGGTATTTCCCGAGTAAGTTTTTCAGGCCCTTGACTCGTAAAAGAAACATTAATTTCATATCTCTCAATATGAAAGGATGTAAATATATCCTCATATATCAATCGCTCACTAATCAATATTGCATCTTCAAAATTGTAACCTTCCCAAGGCATATAAGCAACTAATATATTTCTTCCGAGTGCAAGTTCTCCCCCTACTGTTGATGCTCCGTCTGCTATTATTTGTCCTTGTCTAAGAAACTTATCTTTACAGAGAAGAGGTTTCTGATTCATGCAGGTATTATTATTGGATCGTTCATAGCTCAATAAATTTTTATTTATACTAGTTTCTTCATCAACAAATAGAGTTATTTTTTCACCGTCTATATATATTAATTTTCCTTCCCTTTCTGATGTAACACAACTACCTGAATCCAATGCTGTTTGACCTTCAAGACCAGTGCCTACAATACATTTCTCTGGTTTGGAAAGAGGAACTGCTTGTCGCTGCATATTGGATCCCATCAATGCACGATTAGCATCATTATGTTCAAGAAAAGGAATTAATGATGTTCCAACAGAAAAAAATTGTAAAGGGAAAAAACTACGAAAATTAACTTGTGACCAAGGTATTGTTAGAAATTCTTGTTGATACCGAGCCGAAGTAAACTGTTCTTCTTGTGCTCCCCAACTTGCGGCTAAAAAGCTCCCAGTAGCTATTCGATAACGTTCATCCTGGTTCGGAGATAATTGAACTATCTGTTCCTCGTCGGAGATGTTAGATATTTTGTAAAAAGGACTTTGTAGAGATCCATACTTTTTTAATTGCGCATAAATACCTAAGGATGATATAAGCCCCGCATTCATACCTTCAGATGTCTCGATGGGACAAAGTCTTCCATAATGACTTGGATGAATATCTCGCACCCGAAAACTCGCCGTTCGTCTCGTCAATCCACCTGGACCTAAAGCGCTGACTTTTCGTTTATGAACTATTTCTGATAATGGATTAGTTTGATCCATAAATTGAGATAAAGGATGGGAACCAAAAAATTCTTTAAATGTTGTTATAAAAGGTGTTGATGTTACCAATTTCTCTGGAGTTAAAAAATGTTTCTGCTTGGTTGCTTCTTGCATTGTTTGTCGTATTAATAATTCTAAACGTTCCAGAGATAATCTCAACTGATCTTGTAATAAATCTGCAACGGATCGGACACGTCGATTTTTTAAATGATCAATATCATCAAGTGTTCCTATTCTATAATTTGCCTTTATTAAATGATCTACAGCTGCTAATATATCTTGTGGTAATAAGAAATATTCATTTTTAGGTACATCAAGCTCAAGCTTTTTATTAAAATTTCGTCGACCTATTTGTCCCAATTCAAATCGCTGTCGAAAAAACTTTTTCTGTAAGTCCTTATAAATCAATTCTGAAAATAGCACATCCCCGGTTATAGAATAAAGACTCTTATAAAGTTCTACTAAAGCATCTTCTACTGAATGAATATCCCGCACTTGCCTTTTAAAAAATTTTATAAGAATTTCTGGATAATTAAAGCCATTGAAAATATCTCGGGGTTTTAATCCAATAGCTAATAATAAAATGAAAATAGAAACTTTTCTTTTTTTACTAACACGAGCCCATATTCTTGCTTTCTTATCCAACTCTAATTTTAATCTCCCTCCCAAATTTGAAATTATAGTTCCTGTATATAGAGGAAATCCCTTATGATCTAATTCACGACTATAATAAATACCAGGGCTTCTTAGAATTTGACTAACAACTACTCGAGCAACTCCATTTATTATAAAAAATCCTTGAGAAGTCATTAATGGAAGACTACCTAACAATACAACTTGTCTTTTTATTGTCCTATTTTTTCTATTAGTTAATTGAGCTAGTACATATAAATCAGAAGAGTATGTCGAACATTCATAGATAGCATCTTGTTCTTGAACTATTGATTCTGTTAATCGATATTCCTCCCCAAATAAACGAAATTCACAATCCTTTTCTCCATCTTCAATTTTTGGAAAACTAGTAAGTTCATCAACTATACCTTGATCAACAAGACGTAAAAATTCTTCCGATTGGATTCTTCCAAATTCTGGTGGTACAAAAGTACCTTGTTTTTTTCCCGTCGACATTTTATTTTATTTCTTTCTTATGGATTATAAAAACTAATTATTCTCTTTTTTTCATAAAAAATCAACAGTAACCTCTCTAAAAAAAAAAAGAAAACTATTTTTTATATGATTAAAAAATCGGGCGGGTTATATGCAAACTCTATGAATTTATAGCCTTTTATATGAAAAAGGAAAAAAATAGATCTTTTTTTGATAAAGGCTTGTTGATACTTAGTATAGATATTATAATTAAAACAATCTTGAATGTTTTTAATTTCTTTTCTTTCTATGTTTAATGACCGATTGCATGATTTAATTAGTCAGGGGCGATATAGTCAAGTGGTAAGACGAAGGATTGCAAATCCTTGAACCCCCAGTTCAAATCTGGGTGTCGCCTTAAAGAAAAGTTATGTTTCCTGGGCTGACTATTATGACAAATCTAGATACATTATGAGATGCTCTATCTCTTACTATAGCCTGTCACATTTAAAGTAACCTTATTTATTATTAATAGGCAACCCATTATACTTTAATGGGATTTTTAGACTTAAATATCAACAGTAAACAAATTTGTATGTGTTTCTATAAGTAACATTCTTAAAAAATCTAGATATACTAGATATGGACAAAAAAAGAAAAAATCTTTTTATTCTAGAAAATTTTGATTATTATAGAGTAATCATTAAAATTTTTAATTCACAAGAAGGATATCTAAAATTAAAAAGATTTTCCTTTTGATACATGGGTTGTATATGTATTTATAATGTATTGCACATCATATTAATAATAAAATTATGGATATAGATATAGTTAGTATTGCCTGGGCCGGTCTGATGGTTGTTTTTACATTTTCAATTTCACTTGTTGTATGGGGACGTAGTGGGCTTTGATAACAACGGATAAGAATAGGTTTGCTAAAAAATGCTTGTCCTATTATAAAATCATAGGAGTTTTTTAACAAACACAAACAAATATAAAAACAAATATAAACTAATTGAGCAAAACATAAAATCAAATAGATGAACAATAATTTTTATGTTTTGCTCAATTAGTTTATATTTGTTTCAGATTTTAATTTTTAATATGAAATAAGTCTGGTGTTATTTAATTCATAGCAAATCTGATAAGATGTACGTATCAACCTCAATTTCAAAAAAAAAATTGTGGTTCCACTCAAAAATATTTGGGATAATAAAAGTATCGGATCCAAAAATCAAAAGTGAAGGATTTAAAAAACTGAAATTTTTTTTTCGAAACAACATGAATTAAGAGAATTTAGAATTAATCAAAATTGCTTTGAGCAGTTGTTTGTACATATAAAATAATTAAAAATGCAGTAGGAATCAGTACAAAAAGCGCAGTAGCAATAAATGCAAGGATATTAACTTCCATAATTTACTTTTCTATTTATTTTTTTTATTATCGCAGCAAAACTATCTTGTCAAAATTTCACTTTTTTTCTTACCTTCTATCCTATCGAGATTATATTATACATTCAATTGATGTCGTTCACAAGAGTTCTACAAAATTGACACAAGCAAAACTGAGACGTGAATGAAAACAAAAATGTGAGTTTAAATCGATTTATATCTGATATCAATATTATTTTTTTCACTTTAAATTGACAAAAGCACTTTTTTTAAGTATAATTAAAGATAATGGGATTGTAGTTCAATTGGTTAGAGCACCGCCCTGTCAAGGCGGAAGTTGCGGGTTCGAGACCCGTCAATCCCGATATATCTACATTACTAAAAAGTATAAAAAAGTAATAATTGGGCCGAGCTGGATTCGAACCAGCGTAGGCAAAGCCAGCGGATTTACAATCCGTCCCCTTTAACCACTCGGGCATCGACCCCAAATAAATTTTAGTAGGGCACAAAAAAAAGTTCTATCTCTTTTGTAACCTACCCTATAGTGTCAAATCATTGACACTTCTTAGGACAGGGATTTAAGATTAATTAAAATCCTCTATCTATTTATTTTGAATTTACAGTCCATAACTTTTATATTACTCTTATTTTCAAGATGGATTTCTTGTGCATTATTTCTATTTCTTTTGGATTTAGGGTCCATAAATAACTAGGAATAAAGGATTTCTCCTCCATGAAACCTGCTTGGTTCTTGGTTTTTTCTGGATTTTGAGTCCAGAAATTGTACTGTCAATGTATGGAGTTAGAATCTATAGATCTACCTTAAAATCCATTATGGATTTTAAGTCCATAACTAATACAATTAGTAGCTTTTACTTAAGGATTTCTTGTTCATAAGTCGTACCTTCAACCTCCAATATAGATTTATTGTCCATTACAAAAAAGAATGAAATTCCATACAAAAACCACTGATATGATTATAAATCATAAAAAGGTCAATAAAATACAAAATTTTATTTTAAGTAATAGACTCCTCGTCCATTACCTGTGTAATGCTTTTATTATAGATTTAGAGTCCATAAGTAATTATATCAAGTCCAATAAACTAATAGCTTCCACCGCAACTTTTGGATTTACAGTCCATAGTTATATATTTATGGATTTACAGTCCATAACTAAAAAAACCTATGGATTTCTTGTCCATAAATCTTACCATCAATCTATGGATTTCTTGTCCATAAATCTTACCATCAATCTATGGATTTACAGTCCATAAGTCGTACCTTCAAACCCAACTTATGGATTTACAGTCCATAAGTTATAGTTCCAGACTATGGATTTAAAGTCCATAGTTATATCACCAACTTTTGGATTTCTTGTCCATAAGTTATAGCTCCAAACTATGGATTTTAAGTCCATAGTTACTTTACCAAAGGACTTATAGATTTCTTGTCCATAAGCCTATATTTATGGATTTCTTGTCCATAAATAAAACAACAATCTATGGATTTTAAGTCCAGAGTTCTATCATAAAAAACATTATGGATTTTAAGTCCAAAGTTCTATCACCAATCTATGGATTTTAAGTCCATAACTAAAACAACGAATAACTTACGGATTTCTTGTCCATAAGTTGTACCACCAATCTATGGATTTCTTGTCCATAAATAAAACCCCCAATCTATGGATTTTAAGTCCAGAGTTGTACCCCCAATCTATGGATTTTAAGTCCATAAATAAAACCCTCAATCTATGGATTTCTTGTCCATAGATCTATCAGCAAACTATGGATTTTAAGTCCAGAGTTATAAAGTTATGGATTTCTTGTCCATAACTAAAACAACGAATAACTTATGGATTTCTTGTCCATAAGTTGTATCCCCAATTTATGGATTTCTTGTCCATAAATAAAACCCTCAATCTATGGATTTCTTGTCCATAAATAAAACCCTCAATCTATGGATTTCTTGTCCATAAATCGTACCAGCAAACTATGGATTTTAAGTCCAGAGTTATATCACCAACTTATGGATTTCTTGTCCATAAGCCTATATTTATGGATTTCTTGTCCATAAATAAAACAACAAACTATGGATTTTAAGTCCAGAGTTATATCACCAACTTATGGATTTCTTGTCCATAAGCCTATATTTATGGATTTCTTGTCCATTAATCTACCAACAAACAACCAAACTTATAGATTTCTTGTCCATTAATCTTACCAACAATCTATGGATTTCTTGTCCATAGTTCTATAACAATCTATGGATTTTAAGTCCAGAGTTATATCAACAATCTATGGATTTTAAGTCCAGAGTTCTATAACAATCTATGGATTTTAAGTCCAGAGTTATATCACCAATCTATGGATTTCTTGTCCATAGTTCTATAGCCTATATTTATGGATTTCTTGTCCATAACTAATAAAACTCTATGGATTTCTTGTCCATAGTTCTATTTATGGATTTCTTGTCCATAACTAATAAAACTCTATGGATTTCTTGTCCATAAGCCTATAAGTATGGATTTCTTGTCCATAAGTTATAGCTTCTATTTATGGATTTCTTGTCCATAAGTTATATCATCCATAGTTCTATAGTTATGGATTTCTTGTCCATAAGTGTTACCACAAATCTATGGATTTCTTGTCCATAGTTATATCATCCATAGTTCTATAGTTCTATATTTCTTGTCCAAAGTTCTATAGTTACCACAGTTCTATCGTTATGGATTTCTTGTCCATAGTTCTATTTATGGATTTCTTGTCCATAAGTGTTACCACAAATCTATGGATTTTAAGTCCAGAGTTCTATAACAATCTATGGATTTTAAGTCCAGAGTTATATCAACAATCTATGGATTTCTTGTCCATAAATAAAACCCACAATCTATGGATTTCTTGTCCATAGTTCTATAGTTACGGATTTCTTGTCCAGAGTTCTATAGTTACCACAGTTCTATCGTTATGGATTTCTTGTCCATAAATAAAACCTTCAACCTATGGATTTTAAGTCCAGAGATCTAGCATCAAACCAAAGTACTTCTAGATTTTCAGTCTAGAAATTAGAGATATATTATGGATTTGTTGTTGGTAGATCTACGTCGATAGATCTACCAACAAACAAACTTCTAGATTTTGAGTCCAGAAACTGTACGGTCAACCTATGGATTTTAAGTCCAGAGTTCTACCATCAAACCAAAGTACTTCTAGATTTTGAGTCTAGAAGTTATATCTATATTATGGATTTCCGGATTTCTTGTCCAGAAATCGTACCACCAACCTATGGATTTTAAGTCCAGAGTTCTACCACCAGACCTATAACTATATCTATAGATTTGGAGTCTACAGATATTTTAGAGATCTTATGGATTTGTTGTCAACAGGTCCATACATATATATATTCTGGATTTCTTGTCCAGAAACCATACATATATTCTGGATTTCTTGTCCAGAAATCGTACCATCAACCTATGGATTTTAAGTCCATAGGTCTACCACCAGACCTATAACTATATCTATAGATTTGGAGTCTACAGATATAGTATAGATATTATGGATTTGTTGTCAATAGCTCTAAACAAAAAACTTAACAACAAACTTATGGATTTTAAGTCCAGAAGTCCATCCATAAACCTATGGATTTTAAGTCCATAGTTCTACCACCAGACTTATAACTACCTATATCTATATCTATAGATTTAGAGTCTATGGATATTTTAGAGATATTATGGATTTCTTGTCAATAGGTCTAAACAACAAACTTATGGATTTTAAGTCCAGAAGTCCATTCACAAACCTATGGATTTTAAGTCCAGAGATCTACCACTAAAACCTATGGATTTTAAGTCCAGAGTTCTACCACTAAACCTAACCTATAAACAAATCTTTAGATTTTGAGTCTAGAAATTAGACTTATATTTTAGATTTCTTGTCAATAGATCTAAACAATAAACTTATGGATTTGTTGTCAATAGATTTAAACAACAAACTTCAAACTTATGGATTTGTTGTCCAGAAGTCGTACCTGCAACCTATGGATTTTAAGTCCAGAGTCTTGGACATAGGTTTACCACCAGACCTATAACTATATCTATAGATTTAGATTCTATAGATATTTTATACATATTGCACATTTGTTGTCAATAGGTCCATACATATATCATCGATTTCTGGATTTGTTGTCCAGAAGTCGTACCCACAACCTATGGATTTTAAGTCCATAGATTTACCACCTAACCTATAACTATATCTATAGATTTGGAGTCTATAGATATTTTAGAGATATTATGGATTTGTTGTCAACAGGTCCATACATATATTGTCCATACATATATTCTGGATTTATTGTCCAGAAATCGTACCTGCAACCTATGGATTTTAAGTCCATAGATTTACCACCAGACCTATAACTAAACCTATAGATTTGGAGTCTATAGATATAGTATAGATATTATGGATTTGTTGTCAATAGCTCTAAACAAAAAACTTATGGATTTTAAGTCCAGAGTTCTACCACCAGACCTATAACTAAACCTATAGATTTGGAGTCTATAGATATAGTATAGATATTATGGATTTGTTGTCAATAGATTTAAACAACATATATTCTGGATTTATTGTCCAGAAATCGTACCATCAACCTATAGATTTTAGGTCCATAGATCTACCACTAAACCTAACCTATAACTATATCTATAGATTTGGAGTCTATAGATATTCTGATTATATTCCGGATTTGTTGTCAATAGATCCATACATAAACCTATAGATTTTATGTCCATAAGTCGTATGGCCAATCTATAGATTTCGAGTCTGTAGGTTATACTTTCCTTATGGATTTGCAGTCCACAATTTTTTTTACTCCTTTTTTTTGAGTAACAGAAAATATTCAAAGATCTTTTTCAAAAGTAACCAGCTAACCAAAAGAGGAAAAACAATAAAAAACTTTGGATAACCAACTTAAACTCACACAAATTATATTAAGAAATAATACGGTTTGTCAATACAAATCATACTATAACATAAAATAAAAACTTGTTAATTGTCAAAAATTAATAAAATTTAGAAAGAAAAAAGATAAAGAATAAATGCAAAACTTCGCTATCAAATACAGTATAATACAATGAAAAATACTTGTCAATAGTAAAAATAAATACAAAATTTTTAATTTTTCAAAGCTAAAAAGTCTATTTTAGTATAGAGGCTACGGGGGAAAAATGTCAATTAAGGGTTAACTCAAGAAAACGAGACGAAGTTGACAAAATACAAAAAAAATATTAGAAATTGTTGGGGATGCTTATAAATACAAATAGAAGCAAAAAAAAAAAGACACACCAAAAATCTACCGAGTTTGTCAAAAAAAAGGAAAGTATATTAAAAGATAAATCAAACAAAAATCAAAAATCCTGACTAGAGGATTTAAATCTAAACTTGAAATCTAACTTAATTCAAAACGAAAGGGCTTTTTTAATGCCCTACCCCCAGGGGAAGTCGAATCCCCGTTGCCTCCTTGAAAGAGAGATGTCCTAGGCCACTAGACGATGGGGGCTTCCTTGTAATGACAATTCATAATGTTTTTAATGTTCCAGTTACATCTAAATACATTTTAGAATTAGTCCAAAAAACACAAAACACGTGTAAATTAGGATAAATACTTAGGCGGGTAGCGGGAATCGAACCCGCGTCTTCTCCATGGCAAGGAGATATTTTACCATTGAACCATACCCGCTTTACTAAGTATTTATCCTGATTGTATAGATAATGTATAGAAATTTGTTGATAAAATCAACACATACCTGTTGTTAATAGATTGCTGTTCTTTTTTGTTCTTTTTCATTTTGTAAGAAAAAAAAAGAACAAAGAAACCCTTCCCTCAACTTAGTCATTATTATACATTCTTTTTTTACAACTAAGACTTTTTAAAAATGAATAATAAGTAGCTAGGGAAGGGTTTTTCACTATTATTACTACGAGTAGTACTTTCAAAAGTTTTCCCTACTAAGACAGGAAGGAATTAAGTATTCCAACCAAAAAAACCAAGGCAATCCATAATGAAGCACCTGAAAAAACTATATTTTTATTACTCGACCATCCATCAGGAGAAGCCAGTACAACAGGTACACCGATTACTAAAAGTAGTGAAATCGCTATTAATGCAAAAACAGTTAATTGAAAAGCAATAGTCATGATTGTGAATTGTTAGTTATTTGGACAAAAAAATAATTTCTTTTTTTTTTTTATTTTTATTAGTAGTTTTTTTTAGTATAATATAGAAATAGATTAAAATTTAAAGTGTTTATTTACTGTAAAATAAATAACTGTAAAATAAATAAACTCTTTTTTTTACGTGCTTTAAATAGAGAAGTAAAAATATTGTATCGGAGAGATGGCCGAGTGGTTTATGGCTCTAGTCTTGAAAACTGGCATAGTTAAATATTGAAACTATCGAGGGTTCGAATCCCTCTCTCTCCTTTATCTGAATTGAATAAATCTCTTGTTCATTTATTGAATTGTATAGCGAGGCTATAGAAAAAAGCCTCGCTAGAGAGACAAACTCAGAGGTTCCAGAACTTTCTATTTTTGTATACCTTCTATTTTTGTATACCTCAATTGAATTTCTTATCTAATTCAAAGGTGTCATAGAAAGAACAGGTTCAGTATCACGATCGATTCCTTTTTCAAACCCAGCGGCAGCGGCACGAGCTCGTCCTGCATGCCATAAGTGACCTACAAATAAAAAGAATCCCAATACAAAATGAGAAGTTGACAACCAACTTCGTGGAGACACATAGTTAACAGCATTAATTTCAGTAGCTACACCACCTACGGAATTTAAGGAACCTAGAGGAGCATGAGTCATATACTCCGCCGAACGTCTTTCTTGCCAAGGTTGAATATCTTTTTTCAACTTACTTGAATCCAAACCATTAGGACCTCTCAAAGGCTCTAGCCAAGGAGCGCGGAGATCCCAGAAACGCATTGTTTCGCCTCCAAAAATAATTTCCCCTGTTGGAGACCGCATAAGATATTTACCTAAACCAGTAGGTCCCTGGGCAGAACCTATATTAGCGCCAAGTCGTTGATCTCTAACTAAAAAGGTAAATGCTTGGGCTTGTGAAGCTTCTGGACCGGTAGGACCATAAAACTCACTAGGATAAGCTGTATTGTTAAACCAAACAAAACAACATGCGATAAAACCGAAAACAGAAAGTGCTGCGAGACTGTAAGAAAGATAAGCTTCACCAGACCATACAAAAGCACGGCGAGCCCAAGCGAAGGGTTTAGTCAAAATATGCCAGATTCCACCAAAAATACAGATAGAACCTAACCAGACATGTCCACCAATGATATCTTCCAAATTATCGACACTAACGATCCATCCTTCTCCACCAAAAGGTGATTTAAGTAAATAACCAAAAATAACACTTGGACTTAGAGTTAAGTTGGTTATTTTACGTACATCCCCACCCCCAGGGGCCCATGTATCATATACACCACCAAAATAAAGAGCTTTTAATACTAGCAAAAACGCACCAGCGCCTAGTAGAATTAAATGAATACCCAAAATAGTAGTCATTTTATTTTTATCCTTCCACACATACCCAAAAAATGGAAATGATTCTTCTAAAGTTTCGGGTCCAATTAGTGCATGATAAACACCTCCAAACCCTAAAACTGCTGAAGATATCAAGTGAAGTACACCTGATACGAAATAGGGAAAAGTATCGATAACCTCTCCACCAGGACCTATACCCCATCCAAGAGTAGCTAAATGAGGTAATAAGATCAATCCTTGTTCGTACATAGGTTTTTCCGGAACAAAATGAGCAACCTCAAATAAATTCATAGCACCCGCCCAGAATACAATCAAACCAGCATGAGCAACATGCGCACCCAACAACTTACCCGAAAGATTGATAAGTCGAGCATTGCCAGCCCACCAAGCAAAACCTGTAGTTTCTTGGTCACGACCTGCTATAGATAAAGTTCCATTAAAGAGCGTTTCCACGGGGTAAAACCTCCTCAGGGAATACAAGATTTTCATGAGGCTGATCTTGAGCTGCCATCCAAGCACGAATACCTTCGTTCAAAAGAATATTTTTAGTGTAGAAAGTTTCGAATTCAGGATCCTCTGCTGCACGAATTTCTTGAGAAACGAAATCATATGCACGTAAATTTAAAGCTAATCCAACGACTCCAACAGCACTCATCCATAAACCAGTTACAGGCACAAATAACATGAAAAAGTGTAACCAGCGTTTATTGGAGAAAGCAACACCAAATATTTGGGACCAGAATCGATTAGCAGTAACCATAGAATAAGTTTCTTCAGACTGAGTTGGGTTGAAAGCACGAAAAGTATTGGCCCCATCACCATCTTCAAATAGAGTATTTTCTACTGTAGCACCGTGAATAGCACATAATAAAGCAGCCCCTAAAACTCCAGCCACTCCCATCATATGAAAAGGATTCAAAGTCCAGTTATGAAATCCTTGAAAGAATAGAATGAATCGGAATATAGCTGCTACACCAAAACTAGGTGCGAAAAACCAACCCGATTGTCCTAAAGGATAAATTAAGAATACAGAAACAAAAACTGCAATTGGACCAGAAAATGCAATTGCATTATAAGGGCGTAATTGAACAGATCGAGCAAGTTCAAATTGACGTAACATAAAACCGATTAGACCGAAAGCGCCGTGAAGGGCAACGAAAGTCCAAAGACCACCTAATTGACACCAACGGGTGAAATCGCCTTGTGCTTCTGGACCCCATAGTAAAAGCAAAGAATGTGCTAAACTATTAGCAGGGGTAGAAACTGCCGCAGTTAAAAAATTACAACCTTCAAGATAAGAACTTGCCAATCCATGAGTATACCATGAAGTAACAAAAGTTGTACCAGTGAACCAACCGCCTAGAGCAAAATAAGCACACGGAAATAGCAAAAGACCAGACCAACCTACAAAGACAAAACGGTCTCTTCTTAACCAGTCATCCATACTATCGAATAAATCTTTAGATTCTTTGGAAGACTTTCCAATCGCTATAGTCATAGTATTTCTCCTAATTGAATAGCTTCATCATATTTAAGTACCTTAAAAAAACATTTCTATATAGAAATGTTTTTTTTACTCCTTACCAAATTTAAACTATCAAATAAATTTTTATAGACCAACTATAGAATACAGAATTGTATAGATTTCTATAAAATTTAGAATTCTATCGATTTTAAAACGACCCCTAATTTTATTTTGGAATAACTAGTTTTATAAGGAAACTAAAGAGTTCAAAAAAAACGAATAAAATAAAACAAGGCTAAGAAGTGGTCGATAAATCTATGGTAAGTAGGTCAACTTTTCTCTTCTTCTTAAAGTTATAACTATCTAAATAGTGTCAAACTTTTTTTGGATTAAACTTTTTCTTTATCAAATTAAAAATGTCACCTTTTTTTATCCTTTCATTCACAGTTTAAAATCTAGATTAGTTTTTAATTCTTGTAAATTTGATCATTTTGGTAGTAAATATAGATTTAATTAAATTTTTGAAAAAAAAAAGGAAATCCTTCATTAATTACCAATCTTTTATACATCTTTTTCTATTTATTCTACCAGTTTCTTATGAGAATTGAAAGTTTTTCTATACATACATTTATGAAGTAAAAGAACTTAAAAAAATTATAGTTTGATTTATTTTATTTTGCAGATAGTGGGTTCCAAATCTAGATGAATAAACTCTAAAAAACAAAAAGTAAAATAACAACAACCTAACTATACATATATATAGTTTTTTTGTTGTCTTTAATCGAATTTTTTTTGAGATTATTTTAGATCATATTTATTGATAAAACTCAAATATCAGAATAGCTTATTTGTTTCTAGAAATAAACTTTATGTTTACTTTTTAATTCTTTTTTTAGTTTTAGTAGAACCTACGTTTTTTAATAATAAAATTTTAAATACGAAGCCCTTTATCGGATTTGAACCGATGACTTACGCCTTACCATGGCGGTACTCTACCACTGAGTTAAAAGGGCATAATATTAATTACTAATATAATAGATTTTTTTTTAGTCTCAAAAAAAAAGCCTACTAAAATTAACAAAGTAAAAAAGACTAAAAAAGGCCTCTTATATGATTGACCATAGTATCTTTTAGTTTTGGTTAAATAAGAAAACTTTTTCTTTTTACTATCTTTTTTTTGCGGGGACAGGATTTGAACCCGTGACCTCAAGGTTATGAGCCTTGCGAGCTACCAAACTGCTCTACCCCGCTAAGTCAACTGAAATAGAAGTTATTCGATGTAATTATTATATTTATTACATCGAACATTTTGGTAATACATAAAAAAATTGCTGATTTGAGAATCAATTATAGATTTTCATCTACGAGGAACAAATTAACAGAATTTTTTTACCAACTTGATTTTGTTATGCCGGGTAATACACATTCATGTGCCATTTCACGAAGTACGTGCCTAGAAAGATTAAAATCTCTATAAATTGATCGAGGCCGTCCAGTTACGAAACAACGATGATGAGAACGAGTCGGTGCACTATTACGTGGTAATGATTGTAATTTTGCAGAAATTTGCATTTTTTCATCAAGTGATAAATTAATGTTGTTCAATTTTTCTCGCAAAATGTTACGAGTAAGTTTATACTTTTCAATCAAATTTTTTCTTTTTCTCTCCCTTTCTAGAAGACTTTTCTTAGCCATAAAGTTTTTTATTAAAAATAAGGTAATTTTTATTTAATCTTGCATTTTTTTCGTTTTTCAATAGAAAACTTAATTTGACTAAACCTATATAAATTTATATAGATTTAGTCAAATTAAGTTATATCAGGTTAAATTTTCATCATACTAAGAATAAAAAAAGTTAGCCAAATTTTCCTGATGTTGAAGCAATTAAGAAAGCTGCATAGGTGAATATATAGCCTACCGAAAAATGAACTAAGCCTACTAATCGGGCTTGCACAATTGAAAGAGCAACAGGTTTATCTTTCCAACGTACAAGATTAGCTAGAGGAGTACGTTCATGGGCCCAAGCCAAAGTTTCAATAAGTTCTTGCCAATACCCACGCCAGGAAATTAGGAACATGAATCCAGTAGCCCAAACAAGATGACCGAACAAAAACATCCATGCCCACACAGATAGACTGTTCATACCAAATGGGTTATAACCATTAATAAGTTGTGAAGAGTTTAACCAAAGATAATCTCTTAGCCATCCCATTAAATAAGTAGAAGATTCATTGAATTGTGCTACATTTCCTTGCCATAAAGTAATATGTTTCCAATGCCAATAGAAAGTAACCCAACCAATGGTATTTAACATCCAAAAAACTGCTAGGTAAAACGCATCCCAAGCTGAAATATCACAAGTACCTCCTCGTCCAGGACCGTCACAAGGAAAGCTATAACCAAATTCTTTTTTATCGGGCATTAGTTTTGAGCCACGTGCATCTAAAGCCCCTTTGACTAAAATTAATGTGGTTGTATGTAAACCTAATGCAATAGCATGATGTACTAAAAAATCTCCAGGACCTATTGTTAGAAACAAGGAATTACTCTCATTATTAATAGCATCTAACCAACCAGGTAACCATAAACTTTGCCCAGCATTAAAAGCTGGACTTGTTGATGAAGATAAAAGGACATCAAAACCATATAAAGATTTGCCGTGAGTAGCTTGTATCCATTGAGCGAATACGGGTTCGATCAAAATTTGTTTTTCCGGTGTACCAAAAGCTAACATAACATCATTGTGAACATAAAGACCCAAAGTATGGAAACCTAGAAATAAACTAGCCCAACTCAAATGAGAAATGATAGCTTCTTTATGTTCTAACATCCGAGCCAATACGTTATCTTTATTCTGTTCCGGATTATAATCTCGTATGAAAAAAATAGCTCCGTGAGCAAAAGCACCGGTCATAATAAAACCAGCAATGTACTGATGATGAGTGTACAATGCGGCTTGTGTAGTATAATCTTGAGCTATAAAAGCATATGCAGGTATGGAATACATATGTTGAGCTACTAAGGAAGTAATAACTCCTAGAGCTGCTAAAGCAAGACCTAATTGAAAATGAAGAGAATTATTAATTGTATCGTAAAGGCCCTTATGACCTCGTCCTAATTTACCAGTTGGAGGAACATGAGCTTCCAGAATTTCTCTCATACTGTGCCCGATACCAAAATTAGTTCGATACATATGCCCAGCAACAATAAAAACAACCGCAATAGCTAAATGGTGATGAGCCATATCACTTAACCATAAACTTTGAGTTTGCGGATGAAATCCTCCAATAAAGGTTAATATTGCAGTACCTGCTCCTTGTGATGTACCAAACAAATGATTGTTAGAATCAGCGTTTTGTGCATAAATACTCCATTGACCGGAAAAGAAAGGTCCCAGGCCTTGAGGGTGAGGCAAAACATTCAGAAAATTATTCCATCTGACATGCTGTCCTCTCGCTTCAGGAATAGCCACATGAACCAAATGTCCTGTCCAAGCTAAAGAGCTTACTCCAAATAATCCTGCTAAATGATGATTAAGACGAGATTCCGCATTTTTGAACCATGAAAGACCAGGTTTCCATTTAGGTTGCAAATGTAACCAACCTGCGAACAGAAATAGAGCTGATAGTATTATTAAAAACAAGGCTCCCGTATAAAGATCGTCATTAGTACGTAAACCAATGGTGTACCACCACTGGTAAACACCAGAATAAGCAATATTAACAGGCCCCGAAGCACCACCCCGAGTATATGCTTCAACAGCAGGTTGACCAAAATGAGGATCCCAAATTGCATGAGCAATAGGTCTTACGTGTAGGGGATCTTGTACCCATGCTTCAAAATTACCCTGCCAAGCTACATGAAATAAATTACCGGAGGTCCATAGAAATATAATTGCTATTTGACCGAAATGAGAAGCAAATATCTTTTGATAAAGACGTTCTTCAGTCATATCATCATGACTCTCGAAATCATGTGCGGTAGCAATACCAAACCAAATACGACGAGTAGTCGGGTCTTGAGCTAGGCCCTGGCTGAACTTTGGAAATCTTGATGCCATAATGCTTTTCGAATCCTCCTAGCCGTTATCCTACTGCAATAATTCTTGCTAAGAAGAACGCCCATGTTGTGGCAATTCCACCTAAAAGGTAATGAGCTACTCCCACAGCCCGTCCTTGTACAATACTTAAGGCTCTAGGCTGAATAGCAGGAGCAACTTTTAATTTATTATGAGCCCACAAAATGGACTCTATTAGTTCTTGCCAATATCCCCGTCCACTGAATAGGAACATTAAACTAAATGCCCAAACGAAATGAGCACCTAAAAATAATAAACCATAGGCTGATAATGAAGAACCATAAGATTGAATAACTTGTGATGCTTGTGCCCATAAAAAATCACGAAGCCACCCATTGATTGTTGTCGCACTTTGTGCGAAATTCCCTCCTGTAATATGACTTATAACACCCTGCTCGTTTATGCTACCCCAAACATCTGATTGCATTTTCCAACTGAAATGAAAAATTACTACAGAAATTGAATTATACATCCAGAATAATCCCAGAAAAACATGATCCCAAGCCGATACTTGACAAGTTCCGCCTCTTCCTGGACCATCACAAGGAAAACGAAAACCTAAGTTTGCTTTATCCGGTATCAGACGTGAACTACGAGCAAATAAGACTCCTTTTAGTAATATTAATACAGTCACATGAATAGTAAATGCATGAATATGATGAACTAAGAAATCCGCAGTTCCTAATGGAATTGGTAATAAAGCTACTCGACCACCCACACTGACTAAATCACCTCCTCCCCAAGTTAAACTAGTACTTGCTGTTGCATTAGGCGCTGTTAAACTAGGAGCCAATGCATGAGTATTTTGGATCCATTGAGCAAAAATGGGTTGTAATTGGATGGCTGTGTCGGAAAACATATCTTGAGGTCGTCCCAGAGCACTCATGGTGTCATTATGGATATATAATCCAAAACTATGAAAACCAAGAAAAATACAGACCCAATTAAGATGTGAAATTATTGCATCTCGGTGTCGAATAACACGATCTAAGAGATTATTATATTGCGTGGAAGGATCATAATCTCTAACCATAAAAATAGCTGCATGTGCTGCAGCTCCAACCACAAGAAATCCTCCAATCCACATATGATGTGTGAACAGAGAAAGTTGTGTACCATAATCAGTCGCCAAATAAGGATATGGAGGCATAGCATACATATGATGTGCAACTATAATCGTTAATGAACCCAACATTGCTAAATTCAATGCTAATTGAGCATGCCAAGAACTTGTTAAAATTTCAAAAAGACCTCTATGACCTTCACCTGTAAAAGGACCTTTATGTGCTTCTAATATTTCCTTTATACTATGTCCAATACCCCAATTAGTTCGATACATATGGCCAGCTATAAGAAATAAAACTGCAATGGCTATGTGATGGTGAGCCGTATCAGTTAACCATAAACCCCCAGTTACTGGATTTAAACCTCCTCGAAATGTTAAAAAATCTGAGTATTTTGACCATTCTAAGTTAAAAAAAGGAGTTAATCCTTCAGAAAAACTGGGATATAATTGAGCTAATAAATCCCGATTCAAGATAAACTCGTGGGGAAGAGGTATTTCTCGCGGGTCTACTCCCGAGTCTAATAGTTGATTAATAGGTAAAGAAACATGTACTTGATGACCCGCCCAGCCTAATGAACCGAGACCCAATAGACCAGCAAGATGATGATTTAACATAGATTCCACATCTTGAAACCAAGCCAATTTTGGTGCAGCTTTGTGGTAATGAAACCAACCAGCAAAAAGCATCAGTCCGGCAAAAATTAATGCCCCAATTGCAGTGCAGTAAAGTTGTAATTCATTAGTTATTCCAGATGCTCGCCAAAGTTGGAAAAAACCAGAGGTTATTTGTATACCTTGAAAACCTCCACCAACATCTCCATTCAAAATTTCTTGACCCACTATTGGCCAAACTACTTGAGCGCTGGGTTTAATATGAGTTGGATCACTTAACCATGCTTCATAATTAGAAAAACGGGCTCCATGAAAATACATACCGCTTAGCCAAATAAAAATTATTGATAATTGGCCAAAATGAGCACTAAAAATTTTACGGGAAATATCTTCCAAATCATTTGTATGGCTATCAAAATCGTGAGCATCAGCATGTAAGTTCCATATCCAGGTAGTAGTATTAGGACCTTTAGCTAAAGTTTTTGAAAAATGACCAGGTTGAGCCCATTTCTCAAAGGAAGTTCTTACAGGATCTTTTTCTACTATAATCTTGACTTCCGGTTCCGGTGAACGTATAGTCATTGAGATTCTCCTCTCTCAGGACAAGAGATAGCAATAGCCTGCCAATAAAAAAAAGGAAACTTCTGAGAAACTTTTATCTCACAACTGATTTTTTAGTTCTTTTTTTATAAGTCCTCGACTAGAACAACTATGATAAAGAAGTTTCTAAGGCAAGCATTTGATTTCGTTATTATTATTACAATAATCCATTAGTGCTTAACGGACCTAACAAAAATAAATTGTATTTTTTTTTAATCACTAATTTCTAAGTTTTTATTTCAAAAAACGTTCACAAAAATAGAAATAGAAGTTGAAATAAATTCAATTTTTTCATTTTTGTCTAAAATTTGTGTCATTTTCTCAAACGACCTGTAATTTTTAACCAATTTTGTGCTTCTATATAGTTACTTGGAGCTAGTGATATTGCTTGTTCCCAGTATTCAGCAGCTCGGTCAAACCAAGCTTCCGAAATTTCTTGATCTCCCTGTTGAATGGCCTGTTCTCCTCGAGCAGCATAGGTAAAATTAATTACCCTACTTTATGAACCGTACATGAGAGTTTCCTATCTCATACGGCTCTATCAACTAAAAAAAAATTAAATAAGATAAATTGTTATTTTAGATTTATTACTAAATTTTTTTTTGAAAAAAAATCTATTTACTTACATTGAAACTTTGTTGTCATAGTTAAAATAGTTTTCTAATTTGTCAGTTAAAAACCAGAATTTCTTTCTATTTTCACACCCCCGAAAATAATTATTATTCCTTTTTTAACGTAGAAAAATAAACAATTTCTGTTTTTGAAGGGTAACTACCCACCCAATTAGCTTATAAAATCTTCTCTGATTTTTTCTTTAGGATTTGTAACTATACCGTTGCTAATTAAAAAAATTAAATGAATTTATTACAAAATTCGATCTATATTAAAGCAAATATTCTTGTATCAACCCAAAATTTCAATAAAAGATCTTTACGATACTTTAGACAGCAATTGAACCTAAATTTTCCATAGAATCAAAACCTCAAAAATTATTCATATGATTGGGTTTCTATAAATAATCTTTTTTCATTACAGCTATGAAAAAAAGTTTTTATCAAAAATAAATTCAATTTTTTTGTGATGGAGGTTCTATTTTTTTAGTAGTAGAAAACTAAGAAAATCTTGGGGTGGATAGTCGCACGTAATGACAGATCACGGCCATATTATTAAATGCTTGTGGTAAAGAGGGATTTCGTTCCAATGCTTGAGAATAATATTCTAAAGCTTTGGCATGTTCTCCATTACTTGTATGAATAAGACCAATATTATAAAGTATATAACTTCTATCATATGGATCAATTTCTAAACGCATAGCTTTATAATAATTTTGTAAAGCTTCAGCATACTCTCCTTCGGACTGAGCGGACATTCGTTACGATCGTTCATTTCATTGAATGGAACTCCGTTTCAAAACCGTACATGAAATTTACATCTCATACGGCTCCTCCTGTACAAAAGCCATCTAGAGAAAAAAAATCTTTAGAATTAAAAAAAAATTCCTACCTCATGTTTCTATGGATTGCCAGGGGCTAGTGTTTTCTACTAATTAATATCTAGCCATCCTTCTTGTTGAAATTCTCAAATTAGGTGGTGTTGAATTATGCAACAATTTCTTTGTTCCTAATGCTTCGTATTTTATAGGGATCAGCTATCCCGACGATCTTCGATGATTTTTTGGGTATCCAAAATACAAACGAGATGGATGTTTGTTGTCCCAATCATTCATAATAATTTAGAAATTCTTAATTATTTTGAGCAACATTCTAACGAAGGTTTTATATTGTCGGTTTCTACACGTAATGCTTATCCCCTTCCACTTCTTTCCCTATTTGATAAAATTTTAATAGGTTACTTGACCTCTAGCTCAACATTTGATCTTTTTTGAATCAAAATCTTTGAGGTTGTTTCGATCGAGGATACACGATGTACGGATTTGTTCTACAGTAAGAACGCACCTCCACGAAACTTAGGTTTTTTTGCGTCAAAAATACTGATAGTTTTTCAGTCTCTTTTTTTGCTCAAATCGCACCATCTCTATAATAAGTAAAAGCTTCTTTTTCTCGTTGAGTTGTGGGTATTAGTCGTAATAATATATCTGCAACTATTGTGAAAGTTTTATCGATAAAATTATCATTTCGTTGGGATCTAGGCATATTGCAGTAAAAAGCTCCTTGTGAATCATTTTTTTATGGATATAAATCTCTTTTACCTTCTTTTTATTATTTTCAAAAAAATCATAGTTTAAGTACAATAAAAATGAAGAAAAATTTTAACATAATTTGAGTGTGGTTTATACTCCAATCTTAGTTTATTAAGTAATACTTGTCAGCGAATAGTTGATTATTTAAAATGTAAATGAAGAAAATAATAACCCACCCATATAGTTTTTTCAGGAAAGATGGCCGAGTGGTTGAAGGTGTAGCACTGGAACTGCTATGTAAGCTTTCCGTTTACCGAGGGTTCGAATCCCTCTCTTTCCTTCAATAAAAGTTATTTTCTTTTTTAGACAAAAATACAATAGCTTTTGAGTATTCACTATTTATATAAAAAGCTTTTCTCTATTTTTTTGAGAAGCACTTATAAATAAAGGTGATTTTATATAGTAGATACTATATAAAATCAAGAAGAGCCTTTTGATCCTTTTTTTCATGTAATTCTTCTACGCTTTTCGGGAGTAATATTCTACAACTAACAATTCATTTATCTTCAAACCAATAGATTCACGATTAATCAAGTAATTAACGAATCCTTTTGGTTTTTTTTGTTCAGAGAGCGATAAAGTAAGGTGATCAGGTATCTGATCCTTAGCAAAAGCTTCTATTCTTTTAGTAATAATGGATTGATAAGTTTTAGGTGCTCCTATTGTAATAATATCTTTGGGTTTACAATGAAAACTTGGTATATCAACAATACGATTATTCACTAGAATATGTCTATGATTAATCAATTGTCTTGCAGAAGGAATAGTAGGAACAACACCTAGACGAAATAAAATATTATCTAAACGCATTTCAAGTAATTGTAATAATATTTGTCCAGTGGATCCTTTAGCACATCTAGCAATACGTACGTAATTTAGTAATTGTCGTTCTGTTAATCCATAATTAAATCGTAATCTTTGTTTAGCTTCCAAACGAATACAATACTGTGAAACTTTTTTCTGATTTGATTGATCATTCCCACTTGCTTGATTTTTCTTTGATTCGACTAATTTATTGGTGAGTCCTGGTAAATTTCGCAAACGACGTATTATCCTTAAACGAGGTCCTCGATAACGGGACATAACAACTCCTTCTTATTAAATCAATTATCTATATATAATTTTTATGTAAAGAATGAAATATTAATAACATCTTTAAACTGACTATTGTAATAGTTATCCTCTACCATCATAATAATGCTAGCATACGAAATAATAGATAACAAATAAAAAAAATAGTTTCGTCGTCTTATTTTTTTATCTTAAATTAAAGAGTGAAGCCTGCTATCGGAGTTGAACCGATGACCATCGCATTACAAATGCGGTGCTCTAACCTCTGAGCTAAGCAGGCAAATTAAATCTGAAATGATAATATTATTTCTAGTCTAAAAATTAATTTACAACTTAAATTTCCTTAAATTTCTTAAATTTTTAATTATTATATTCATTAAATGAATAAATATCAATTCCATATTGCAATTAACTGTAAATTTAATTTATATTCTTTTTGTGGCTGTAATAAAATATTTGTTTTGTTTCCATATATATATATATATATAGTTTTTTCTAAAAAAAATACTTAAAACTAATTGAAGGAAAAAACACATATTTACCTAACTAAGTTATCATTTACAATTTTTAAAGGGGGGTATGGCGGAATGGTAGACGCTACGGACTTAGTAAGATTGAGCGTCAGTATGGTAACTTACTGAATGGCAGCTTTCAAATTCAGGGAAACCTAGGCCTTTTGATAGACAATCCTGAGCCAAATTCTACCTAGAATAGGTGCAGAGACTCAATGGAAGCTATTCTAACAATGATTCAAAATATTGACTGAAAAGAAAAAAATTGAATCTTTGAAAAGTGAGAATAAAGATAGAGTCCTATTTTATATTGTTTTTGTTAACAACAATGCAAATTGTGATAGAAAGAAAATCCGTTGGTTTTTTACAACCGTGAGGGTTCAAATCCCTCTACCCCCACTCAAATTTAAGAAATTTAGTAATTAAACGGATAAATAACAAAATCCAAAAAGGTTAACAAGTAACCGATCAAATAAAAAACATAGAAAAATCATTAAATTAGACAAATTTAATAAATTTTTTAAACATTAGACAAAGAACTATTAGGTAGAGAAAGAAAAAAATAGAACTAAATTTCAATTGCATTTATCATGAACTTTTTAAATTGACAATATTTCCAAAAATCATTTACAAGATTATTTAAGAAGCCGGGATAGCTCAGTTGGTAGAGCAGAGGATTGAAAATCCTCGTGTCACCAGTTCAAATCTGGTTCCTGGCATAAAATTGAGTTCTATTTTTTTCTTTCTCTACCTAATAGTTCTTTGTTATCTAAACCCCTCTCGTAGGTAATTAAATAAATTATTCCGTAATACTACCAACGGTATTTTTTTGTTTCAAATATTGAAAACTTTCATACTTGTTATATTCTATTTCATCCGTCTTAAAGGAATAAATAAAAATAGATTTTTATTCTGTTATTCTTTTTCTATTCAAAAAGCATCTTGTAATTCATAAAAATTAGGAACAATATAATCCTTACGTAACGGCCACCCAATCCAACTTTCTGGCATTAATATACGTTTGAGGTGTGGATGACTTTCATAAAGAATTCCAAACATATCATATGATTCCTGTTCTTGAAAATCAGAACTCTTCCAAATCCAAAATAAAGAAGGAATTCTGGGATTTTTTCTAGAAACAAATACTTTCAAACAAACTTCTTCCGGTTGATCTGAATTGTCCTGAACTTGTACGAGATAATAAACACTAGCCAAGAATCCTCCAGGCATTACATCATAAGCACATTGACAACGAAGATAATTAAAACCATAAACATATAAAGCGACAGCAATGGAAGGTAAATCTTCCGCTTTTATTTGTAAAACCTCCACCCCCTGATAATCAAAACCCAAAGGTCGATGAGATAATTCATTTTGTGCCATCCATATGGATAATCGACCCCTCCTGTTACTATTGAAATTATCATTGATAATTTTGTTAGAATTTGATGTCATTCCGTCATTGCCCCATTATAAAATCTTTTAAGTTAGGCTGAATTTTTATTAGTACTATATGGATTAGAATTTCTATCTTTTTCAATCGAATTTACCTTTGAATAGTCATTACATAATAATTGTGGATAAGTATTAAGTAATGAATAATTGGTTTGTTGATTAAAATTATTATTAATTAAATTAAATTGATGATCAGCACTAAAAAATCTTTTATCGTTATTCGATTTTACTTTTGTGTTATATGTTTCTCGAGCTACTTCTTTACGTAGTTTCACCACAGCATCTATGATAGCTTCGGGTTTCGGCGGACATCCAGGTAAATAAACATTAACAGGAATCAGTTTATCCACTCCACGAACAGTACTATAAGAATCTGTACTGAACATACCTCCGGTGATAGTACAGGCTCCCATGGCGATTACATATTTAGGTTCAGGCATTTGTTCATATAATCTAACCAAAGAAGGAGCCATTTTCATAGTCACAGTACCGGCTGTTATTAGAAGATCAGCTTGTCTGGGACTGGATCTAGGTACTAATCCATAACGATCAAAGTCAAACCGTGAACCGATGAGAGAGGCAAATTCGATAAAACAACAACTAGTACCATAAAGAAGTGGCCAAAGACTTGACAGTCTAGCCCAATTGGAAAAATCCTTAAGATTAGTCAAAATAATTGCATCCAATTCATTTGTATTTGAATCTATGGAGGGTTCCATCGAAAATCTAATTTTTTCATGAATAATTGAAGGATTTAGGACCATTCTAATGCTCCTTTTCGCCATGCGTACACTAATCCAATAAGCAAAATAAAAAGGAATACTAAAGCTTCAATAAAAGCAGCTATACCGAAATCATTAAAACACATAGCCCATGGGTACAGAAAAACAGTTTCTACATCAAAAATCACAAAAACTAGAGCAAACATATAGTAACGGATTTGAAATTGTATCCACGCATCTCCCATCGGTTCTATACCTGATTCGTAACTAGTAAGCTTCTCTGGTCCTAAATTACTAGGAGCCAAAAATCCAGAAATTGAAAAAGCTAAGAAAGGAATAAAACTTACAAGTAATAAGAAGATCCAAAAAGAATTATAATTTGAAAGCATAAACATAAATTTACTCCCTTTTATTTTTTCTCTTATTCTAAACTTAAAAGTAGAACCTCCTTTTTTATATTCTAATCATCAATAGTTTCAATCTAGAATTTTGATCAATAGTTTCAATCTAGAATTTTGAATGGAACCTTTTTTTTTGCAGTAACTATAAATTAGGGCTATACGGATTCGAACCGTAGACATTCTCGGTTAAACGAATGAAACTCTATTGAATAAACTTCAAACGTTTCTAGAACCCAACATGCATATTTCTATGCATTGGGCTCACTTATCAGCTAACCTTAGATTAGTTGATTAACCATCCTTTTTTCTACAGTTTTACTTTTATTTGTATAAATAAAAAGAAATAATGAGATGGTTCCGCGTGCTCTGATATTAATTATCAGAGCTTTCCCAAAGTTTTTCAGGATATTCTGATTTGTCAAAATAGGTTTACGTTTTTGGATTGATATTGACTCATGAAGAGTTTCCATCGCCTTGGAATAAGATATGAGAATTCATACACCTTAAATCTCATAAAGCGAAAAGGGATCTGTTTTCCTTAAGTGCCTGCATTATCCTTAATATCCTAGCATTAACCTTATTTTTTGACCATGTCGACTAGATTTCTTAATAGAATTTCTATTTAGAAATTCTAATTGTCATGCTATTTTCTACTTCAAAACGTGATTTTTGAAAATTAGACAATGAAATTTACGTAACTTTTCTTTTGTGAATCGGAAGAATCGATAAATATCTCTGTAGAAACATTGGCGCACGTGTAAACGAGGCGCTCTGCCGCTGAGCTATAGCCCTTTTTTTGATTTTGTTAAGATTGACTTTGTTATATTATTATAGCTTCATTAACATGTTTTTGTCAAGTCAAAATCTGGTTTTAGATAGAATTTTTTAAGCATTTTATTAATTCTACTTTTACCAGAACAACTTGCTTCCAATTAAAAAAGTTATTATAATTCTTTTTTAAGAGAAACAAAAAACCTACTTAACTCAGTGGTTAGAGTATCGCTTTCATACGGCGAGAGTCATTGGTTCAAATCCAATAGTAGGTAACTAAAATTCAATTTTTAAGGATGGTCTTTACACGTTTGAATTTAAGTAATATTGAATTTAAGTAATATTGAATTTAAGTAATAATTAAATTCTGATTAATCCTATTTAAAATAATAAAAATTCTTTCAGTCATTTATTCAACTAAATAAAAAAAATATCTTTAATTTATTTTATATTTAGTTGATCTTTTTCTTCACATAACTTTTTCTCCTACATCTAAGAAATTCTTAGTAATAGGAAGCTTCTTATATTACTTATTAATTACTTATTAATATTACTTATTATAGTAGAAACAATAAATTCTAAATTAAATTTTATGTCTCACAAAGGTATTTGGATTAAGATCTAGCAGTATATGGATGTATAAATTTTTGACGGAGTTTATTAGTTTATTCACTTTATCTAACTAAAAAAAAAAAGAATAAGTTTTTTTATTAAAGTTATTTTGCTTAATAAGATTATTATGGTTTGTTGTAGAAATCATAGAAACCTAGAATAGTTAAAGATTAAAAAGATAATACACTTTCCAATATAAATATATGTTCTATACCGAATTTTGGTTTATTTGAGGTGAACTAGTGAGAAGGTGAGAAGGATCCGTGAATCATTTAGACGACTTAGTCACTATATAGAAATAGAGAAGAGTTAAAAATCTACTTCAAAATAAAAAAAAAAGATCCTTAAATTTTATATTTTATTTTTATAGGTACTACAAGCAATATAAATATATGTCTTGTGAGTAGTGTCAGGTATAGCAAAAAAAATTACGACTTTTATTTTTTCGCTTTTTTTGTGATCGAAAAAATAAAAGTCGTAAAAATTCAAAAAAATAAGTAACACTTTTTAATTGATGCAGAGTATGATCGAAAAACAAAAAAATGTTACTTTAAGTCGTTGCTGCATCCAACCGTGCTTTTGCTCTTTTCAGTGCTAAATTTGCTTCAATTCTATTTTTTCTACTTTCAGCCTGTTCTAAATCATATTTAGCCCGTAAAAATTTTCTTTTCGCTTCTTCAGTATCAATGTCACTACCCTTTTCTGCTTCATTTACTAATATGATCACTTGATTTCTATCTATCATACCAAAACCACCCATCAAAGCCATATTTGACCATTGTCCATTACGACGTATTTGTGTAACTCCAATATCTAATGCTGTAAGTAATGGAGCATGATTTGGTAATATGCCGATTTTCCCACTATTTGTAGATAAAATTATTTCTTCTACTTCAGAATTCCAAACAATTCGATTAGGAGCCATTACACGGAGATTCAATTTCATTTTTTTCTATAAATTATCTAATTGTAAAACTGCAGCTTTTGCAGTGGCTTCATCAATATTACCCACTAAATAAAAAGCTTGTTCGGGCAAACTATCTAATTCACCGGCTAAAATCATTTTGAACCCTCTTATTGTTTCACTCAGACTGACATATTTACCAGGAGATCCAGTAAAAACTTCTGCGACAAAGAAAGGTTGTGATAAGAAGCGTTCAATTTTTCTTGCTCTAGCAACTAATAAACGATCCTGCTCTGATAATTCATCCAAACCAAGGATAGCTATAATATCTTGAAGTTCTTTATATCGTTGTAGAGTTTGTTTAACTCCTTGTGCTACTTCATAATGTTCTTCACCAACAATCCACGGTTGTAACATGGTTGATGTTGAATCTAATGGATCTACAGCTGGATAAATACCCTTAGCTGCTAATCCTCTTGACAATACAGTCGTAGCATCAAGATGTGCAAATGTAGTAGCTGGAGCTGGATCAGTCAAATCATCTGCCGGTACATAAACTGCTTGGATAGACGTTATAGAACCTTCTTTTGTAGAAGTTATTCTTTCTTGTAAAGAACCCATTTCTGTACCTAAAGTAGGCTGATAACCTACAGCAGACGGCATTCTACCTAAAAGAGCAGAAACTTCAGATCCGGCTTGAACAAAACGAAATATATTGTCAATAAACAAAAGTACGTCTTGTTTATTAACATCTCGAAAGTATTCTGCCATGGTTAATGCCGTTAACCCCACTCTCATCCGAGCTCCTGGTGGTTCATTCATTTGTCCATATACAAGAGCAACTTTGGATTCCGATATATTTTCTTCGTTTATAACTTTGGATTCTTTCATCTCAGTATAAAGATCGTTCCCCTCACGCGTTCGTTCTCCTACTCCACCAAAAACAGAAACACCTCCATGAGCTTTAGCAATGTTATTGATCAATTCCATAATTAGAACTGTTTTTCCTACTCCCGCTCCTCCAAATAATCCAATTTTTCCTCCACGACGATAAGGAGCCAACAAATCAACAACTTTAATACCTGTTTCAAATATTGAAAGTTTAGTTTCTAATTCCATAAATGCTGGAGCAGGTTTATGAATTGGCGATTTAGTAGTAGCTTCTACTGGACCCATATTATCAACGGGTTCTCCAAGAACATTAAATATGCGTCCCAAAGTAACTTCACCAACTGGAACACTAAGAGGAGCCCCAGTATCAATTACTTCCATTCCTCGCATTAAACCATCTGTAGCACTCATAGCTACAGCTCTGACTTTATTATTACCGAGTAATTGTTGCACCTCGCAAGTAACATTAATGTTTTGACCTGCTGGATTTTGTCCCTTAACTACTAAGGAATTAAAAATATTGGGCATTTTGCCCACCGGAAAAGCAACATCTAAAACAGGTCCGATTATTTGAGTGATGTAACCTTCCGCTGATGTAGAAATTCCAAGAAATCTGTAATTTTTCATAGATTTATTCTCATAAGATGTTCACTTTCTTTTTCTATATATTCCTGAATATATGAATATATTTTAATTTTTGATCAATCAATCAATTAGTCTTCTATTTGGTCATTTCTTGTCTTTAATCCAAACAAAGTACTCAACTTTTTTGTAGAACTTTTAATTGAAAAAACTAAAAAATGAATATGATTTATTATTCATAATTTATATTAATAGTTTAGGATAAAAAAATAAGTTTTGACAATGATTTTATGATTGTATCAGTATTTATATCATAAACATGCTTTACTTTTTGTCTGTTTAAAACAAAGAAAATATGCTTTTTTATCAAAAAATTTGGACTAAAAACTACTAAAAACCAGGTTGCAGTATATATTCAACACACTATAGAATATTATTGTTGGAGTACCTAAAAAAAAGGATTTGTACGTTATTTTTGACAAATTCTTTTTAGATATTCTTTTATCTAAAGCTAAAAAAAATGTTTTAATCTCGAGCAGATCTTATCTTTACAAGAAGAATCGATTAAGTTGTAGGGAGGAACCTATGTCACCACAAACGGAGACCAAAGCAGGTGTTGGATTTAAAGCTGGTGTTAAAGATTATCGATTGACTTATTTTACTCCAGATTATGAAACCAAAGATACCGATATTTTAGCAGCATTCCGTATGACTCCTCAACCGGGAGTACCACCGGAAGAAGCAGGAGCAGCCGTAGCTGCTGAATCGTCCACGGGCACCTGGACTACCGTATGGACAGATGGACTTACTAGTCTTGATCGATATAAAGGTCGATGCTATAATATTGAACCTGTTGCTGGAGAAGATAATCAATTCATAGCTTATGTAGCCTACCCTTTAGATCTTTTTGAAGAAGGTTCTGTTACCAATCTTTTTACTTCAATTGTTGGTAATGTTTTCGGCTTCAAAGCTCTACGTGCTTTACGTTTAGAAGATTTAAGAATTCCTCCTGCTTACTCCAAAACTTTTATAGGACCACCCCACGGTATCCAGGTTGAAAGAGATAAGTTAAACAAATACGGTCGTCCTTTATTAGGTTGTACAATTAAACCAAAATTGGGACTATCTGCTAAAAACTATGGTAGAGCTGTTTATGAATGTCTTCGTGGTGGGCTTGATTTCACCAAAGATGATGAGAATGTAAACTCTCAACCCTTTATGCGTTGGAGAGATCGTTTCTTATTCGTAGCAGAAGCTCTTTTTAAATCCCAAGCTGAGACAGGTGAAATTAAAGGACATTACTTAAACGCTACTGCAGGTACATGTGAAGAAATGTTAAAAAGAGCAGTCTTCGCCAGAGAATTAGGAGCTCCTATTGTTATGCATGACTACCTAACAGGTGGTTTTACTGCAAATACTAGTCTAGCTTTTTACTGTCGAGATAATGGTTTACTTCTTCATATTCACCGAGCAATGCATGCTGTTATCGATAGACAAAAAAATCATGGTATTCACTTTCGTGTACTAGCTAAAGCATTACGTATGTCTGGAGGAGATCATATTCATACTGGTACTGTTGTTGGTAAACTTGAAGGTGAAAGAGACTTAACTTTAGGATTTGTTGATTTACTTCGCGACGACTTTATCGAAAAAGATCGAAGTCGCGGAATTTATTTCACTCAAGACTGGGTATCTATGCCTGGTGTACTTCCTGTAGCTTCGGGTGGTATTCACGTTTGGCACATGCCAGCTTTGACTGAAATTTTTGGAGATGACTCTGTATTACAATTTGGTGGAGGAACCTTAGGACACCCTTGGGGTAATGCACCAGGTGCTGTCGCTAATAGAGTTGCTGTCGAGGCTTGTGTACAAGCTCGTAATGAAGGACGCGATCTAGCTACAGAAGGTAATGATATTATTCGTGAAGCTGCTAAATGGAGTCCTGAATTAGCTGCTGCTTGTGAAGTTTGGAAAGAAATCAAATTTGAATATGAAGCAATGGATACGCTTTAATTGGAATACTTTATTTTATTAAAATTTGAAACATTTTAATAAAACTTTTTTATTCTAAACTTTCATGGAATAACTCTTGATAATTTTTGAGGGAGGACGTTATTCCACGTACCCTCTCTCCCCTAAAAGGGGATTTAATATTTTTTTGAGTAAATTCATAGGAGTTGGTAACTCAGAGGATCAGAGTTTATGGTTCCGAACCATAAAGTCAGGGGTTCAAATCCCCTCCAACTCATAACTTATAACCTTTTTTGTATTATCTCGTTCTTCGATATAGAAATATAAGAAACAACAAAGGAAGGTATCTTTCTTGTTGCTTTTATAAAAGATATTTTTATTAATTTGTTGAATACTTTTGTATTTCCGTATAAAAAGTTCTAATATCTTAGTAACTCACCGTTAATAGTAAAAAAAAAACAGTTAGAATTAAATGAATTTTTCGTTTTTAGTTACCCTTATCTATATAAGAACAACTTTTTGAATCTTTGAACGATTAGAAATAAAAACCAATTTATTGTTTATATAACAACGAAAAATTAAACACTTTTTTTTTCCGAAGAAACTGAGAACAAAAAAAAATCATTGTTTAATATTAATTAAAGAATCATGACAAGATTTCAGACAATAATACTGTTACTTTTTTTTAGGAACTGATATGGAACAAGAACCTACTACGTCACTTAATGAAGAAGTTACTACATCATTTAATGAAGAAGTTACTACGTCACTTAACGAAGAAACTACTACGTCATTGAAGGATTGGTTTGAACAAAAACAAAAGTTGTATGATTCAATTGGAGATAATGTAGAAGAACTAAAAGTTGATTTGGAAGATTTGCATCCCAAGGAAAGACAACGTCTGGCTGTAATCGCTGAGCTCACTAGAAGGAGTCAAGGCTTGTGGGAACGATGCGATAATTGTGAAAGCATGTTGTATGTGAAATTCCTGAAACAAAATTTGAGTGTGTGTGAAGAATGTGGTTATCATTTACAAATGAATAGTACTGAACGAATTGAATCATTAATTGATCCAGAAACTTGGATTCCTATAGATGAAGATATGATTTCCGAAGATATTTTGAATTTTGGTGATGAAGAATCTTATGAAGAGCGACTTATTAAGTATCAAAAACAAACTGGCTTAGCTGAAGCTGTTCAAACAGGTGTGGGATTCATGAATGAAATTCCTATAGCACTTGGTGTTATGGATTTTAAATTCATGGGAGGTAGCATGGGTTCGGTAGTAGGTGAAAAAATAACTCGTTTGATTGAATTAGCAACACAAGAATCTTTACCATTAATCATTGTATGTTCATCTGGTGGAGCACGTATGCAAGAAGGAACATTGAGTTTGATGCAAATGGCAAAAATATCTTCCGTATTACAAATTCATCAAATTCAAAATAGATTGTTATATATTTCTGTTCTGACTTATCCTACAACAGGTGGTGTAACTGCAAGTTTTGGTATGTTAGGTGATCTTATCATTGCTGAACCCAGAGCCTATATTGCCTTTGCTGGTAGACGGGTTATTGAACAAACTTTACATGAAGAAATACCTGAAGACTTTCAATTTGCTGAATTTTTATTTGATCATGGTTTACTTGATCTTATTATTCCACGTAAGCTTTTGAAGGGAGCTTTGAGTGAGTTAATACAACTTTATATTGCAGCTCCTTACAAACTCAATCAACCACCCAATTTTCATATAGTTAATCAATTACATGAATATTATGAATCAGATAAATCAATTGATTCTGATAATGATACAATGAATCAATCATTTGACTAATTGAAAAACAATTTTGAAACTCGTAATAGATCAATTATATAGTAACATATTACAAATTTCTTTTTTTCTATCAAATTAGAATGAATTTTAGCCAAGTCCAATACAACTAGTAAAATTAACTTTAAATTCTTTTTTTGAAATACTATTAAATCTGGTAAAACCATGAACTTTATAGCATTATCTAATAGTCTAAAAAGGTATAATTAAAAAGGATTTGAAGACTAAAAAAAAATAAAAATTCTCACTAGAGATATAGATAACAGATCAATCTACTACTATCAATAGAACTTATGACAGCTGATTTTTTACCTTCTATTTTTGTACCGCTAGTTGGTTTGGTTTTTCCAGCTATTACAATGACTTCACTTTTCATTTATATTGAAAATGATGAAATTATTTGAACAAAATAAAAACTATTTTTTTTTTCAAATAATATCCATTTTTATCCGCAATAGAAAAGAGATATTTCGATTTTGGTCACAGTTCAACTTGAATTAAAAATTAATGCTATTACTAAATTAGTACTATTTTTATAGTATCTAAAAAATATCTATGTTTATCTACAACTACAAATGTAGATAAACATAGATATTTTTTTTAGGCTTTATGATAAATTGAGATTAATTTGTTTTTGAAAAAAAATTGAATTTGCACATGCACATTTGCACAAGTAATAAATATGATGAATAGACAATCCGATTTAATTCGCGTAGATTACATACGAGGTTCTCGTAACATTAGTAACTTTTTCTGGGCAACAATTCTTTTTTTTGGAGCTTCCGGTTTTTTTCTAATTGGATTTTCTAGTTATTTGGGGAAAGACTTGATTCCTTTTCTCTATTCTCAAGACCTTCTATTTATTCCGCAAGGAATTGTAATGTGTTTTTACGGTATTGCTGGATGTTTTCTTGGAATTTATTTATGGTTTACAATATTTTGGAATGTAGGTAGTGGATATAATTATTTCGATAAACAAGACGGAATTCTTTGTATATTCCGTTGGGGTTTTCCCGGTCGCAATCGTCGCATTCTTATTAAGATTAAAATGAATGATATTAAAGCAATAAAAATGGAAATACGCGAAGGGTTTTATCCACGCCGTTTTCTCTACATAAAAATCAAGGGTCAACAATATATTCCTTTAACCCAACTAGGTGAAAATTTTACAACTTTGGGCGAAATGGAAGAAATTGCAGCAGAGTTAGCACGTTTTTTACGAGTCTCTCTTGAAGGATAAGAAAAAAAAGTACAAAAATGTTTGGATTTAACTCTTTCTAATTAAACGAAAATTTTTTCTTCTAGTTCCTGGGGCAATTACTATGAAATTAGATTGGTGGAAACCTTTTGAGTGGTTTTATGATATTCCATTTCGTTCCTTAGAGAGAGCTTATATGGTTGGTAAACGTATGCAAGAGATGGAAAAGTTTTTTTTCTCTTATGGAGCCAAAAAAATATCATCGGGATATCAATGGAAAACTTTTATTTTGTTTATGAATATGGAATTTAATTATTGCATATTCATAATATACTGGAGTCTTTTAGAATGTAAATTAAGTCTTATTATAGCAACGTTTTGGTATAGAGTAAAACGTAATTTATTCAATATTTTTTTTATTTCTTCATTTTCAAGTAAAAATACCAGAAAATCACGAGTTGCTAAAAATTTATTATCAAAAAAAAAAATTATTTATGAAAAAAAAGAAAATAGAAAAGAAGATGAATTTTATGAAAAATCTAATAGTTTTCGAGATGATTCTTCTTTTTCTTCAAGAACAGTTATAGCCCTAAAATTGAAGAGAATAAGAGAAATGAATCAAAAATTGTCTTCGATTGAATCAATTCTAACTGCCTTAGAACAAAATCGTACGTTTTCTTTCTCAGATAACTTGGAGAAAAAATTTTTTATTGCCGAATCAAATGAGTATTTTGGACCACCGATAGCTGCTTATGAATCAATCAGTTTGGTACCACGTTCCATACTTCGTACTTTATTTCGCTTCCAATTAGAATTAGCAGGTAAATCGAGTTCGTTAGTACTTGATGAATTTTGGTTGGCTAAATATCAAGCCTCAGCTTCTCTTCAATACCTTGGTTGTTTAATTATTTTGCCTTACACAACTTCCTACTTTTTGGAAAATTGGATTCTAAAACCTTCAATTACAATTTGGTGGAATACAGCCCAATTACGTATTTTTTTGAATAAGGTTCAAGAAGAAAAAGCTTTGGAAAGACTTCAAAATGTTGAAGAATTTCTCTGGTTGAATACGCTTTTGAGAGATCCTATCGAAGAGGAATCGAAAAATTTTGATACAAAGGTTTATGAGCAAACAATAAATTTAGTAAAAATATACAATGAAGATTGTATAGGAATCATTTTACATTTAGCAACAGATTTAATTCGTCTTATTACAGTTATTGTACTTTTTATTGTGGGTCGGAAACAACTAGCTATTCTTAATTCGTGGCTTCAAGAATTATTCTACAGTTTAAGTGATACAATGAAAGCTTTTTTCATTATTCTCTCAACCGATTTATGTATTGGATTTCATTCGCCGCATGGTTGGGAAATAGTAATAAGTTCGTTTTTGGAATATTTAGGATTTTCGCAAAATACTTATATCATATCTTGTTTTGTCTCGACTTTTCCAGTTATCCTAGATACAGTTTCTAAATATTGGATTTTTCGGCATTTGAATCGCATATCTCCCTCAATTGTCGCGACTTATCATTCAATGAATGAATGATAACTATGTTACTATATTTATTGTATATTGTAGTAAAACCAGGTTATTACGATTTTTATGCATTGTCGTATCAAAACACTTGATTCAAAAAACTAGGAAGTTTTTTAATAACTGTAATACGGCATGAATAGATTGTCTTTTTCTTTAAAAAACTTTAACTAAATGACTTATGAAACTTACTTGATACTTATAATTAAACCATGCGAAATCTAACTTTTTATGATTGGATGAAGAAAAAATTGATTCAGAAAATATTGATTCCGATTATTTCATGTATCGTAATTTCTCCTTCAATTTCCTATGCATATCCCATTTTTGCACAACAAAATTATGAAAGTCCACGTGAAGCAACTGGACGTATTGTATGTGCCAATTGTCATCTTGCTAAGAAACCTATAGATATCGAAGTTCCGCAGTCTGTACTTCCTAATACTGTATTTGAAGCTGTAGTTAAAATTCCCTATGATATGCAGATAAAACAAGTACTGGCTAATGGGAAAAAAGGAGGTTTTAATGTAGGAGCTGTATTGATCATGCCCGAAGGATTTGAATTAGCTCCAAATGATCGTATTCCTAATTTATTAAAAGAAAAAATAGGTAATTTATCTTTTCAAAATTATCGTCCCGATCAAAAGAATATTCTTGTAGTAGGTCCAGTCCCTGGTAAAAAATATAGTGAAATTGTGTTTCCTATTATTTCACCAAATCCCGTTATAAATAAACAGGCTCATTATCTTAAGTATCCTATTTATGTGGGGGGAAATCGAGGTCGAGGGCAAATTTATCCCGACGGGAGTAAAAGTAATAACACTATTTATAATGCATCAGCAACGGGAAATATAAAAAAAGTATTTCGTAAAGAAAAGGGTGGATACGAAATAACAATTGAGCGATCCTCTGACGGTCGTCAAATTGTTGATATTATACCTCCAGGACCTGAATTGATTGTATCAGAGAGTGAATTTGTAAAAATTGATCAACCTTTGACTAATAATCCTAATGTAGGTGGTTTTGGTCAAGCAGAAGCAGAAATTGTCCTTCAAGATCCTTCGCGAGTTCAGGGTCTATTACTCCTATTTGCATCAGTTATTATAGCACAGGTATTTCTCGTACTTAAGAAGAAGCAATTTGAGAGAGTTCAATTAGCTGAAATGAATTTTTGATTAGTTTTTGATCCAAAAGACCTCAAAAAAACTACTAAAATCGTTCAAATATTCTAAAAATATTCTTTTTTTCTTTTCTATTGATGGATTCTATCATGAAATTTAATAGAGATTCCAATCATTTTTTGGCTATGACAAAAATTTCTTCAGAAGTTGAATGTTTTCGATATGATTATTTACTTCCCTTATTAAGAGAGATTTTAATTTATCAAGGATGTACACCAAAGAGAAACTTTTTGATTCTGGGAATAATGTCTCAACAAGCGTTGAGAAATTTCTATAACCTTACCAAATGGTATTCGGAAATTTCTATTGACTCCAATATATCTTTTTTTAAATCTTTAGATTCACGAAGTGAGTATGAAAATTTCGAATCACAGTATTTTTGTGAATCAAAAGATCTTTTTAAAGCTAAGAAAAAAGAATTTGAACAAAAAAAGCCTAAATATAATATTGATTCTTTAGCAAATCAAAGCTTTTTTGATGATTTTGGGATAGAATCAACAAAAACGTTAAGAGACTTTTCGAGATTTATTTTGTTTGTTTCTTTTAATTTTGATAAATTAGATTCAGATTCTTATAGATATGAGAAACAAAAAAAAATGGATTCTTCCAAAGTTTATTGCCAATTTTCAGAAACAACTTATCCGCTTTTTTTTATAAAATGCTTAATTCTGTATAAAAAATGGAGGACAGAAAACTTTTACTTAAATATGTCTTACATTGCATTTCATGCAAATGTTTGCAATATTTCTAGTCTATTAATTAAGATGGCTTTTATTGAAAAACAAATCTTTTCTTTTCTAAATTAAACATAATTAGATCAAAAAAGTTACAATCTTTAACTTAAGATACTTTTATTAATTTCTACTGAAATTAGGATAAGTTTAAAGAATCTATTTTCTATATAGACATTATATCTATATCTATTTCTGTGTTATAAAAATTTATTTTTCAACAAGAAATCCTCCTCTATCTACAAAAATTGCGATTGATCTATCGGATATTCAATATAATTGAATATCCGATAGATCAATCGCGAAATCCCTTTATAATTTTGAATAAATCTTATTCCACAATAATTCTTTCTTTTAAGTTAAGACATAATTTTTTGGAATTAAAGGGATGATCCTAATCCGGAATATGCTCCGTAGAAAAAAATTCCAAGCAAACCAATGATAAGTATACCAGCTACAGTACCTATAAGCCAAAGAGGAATTCTTCCGGTCGTATTGGCCATTATATTACTCCCTTTCGTCTTTTTTTTTTTGATTGGGTGGTTATAATTCAAAAATCAACTATTTTCAATAATTATTTTCCTTCTTTTTTCGCACTAATTTTTTTTTAGTTGAAGAAATAATTGGAAAATAGAACAGCAAGTACAAAAATAAGTAACAATCCCCAATAAAGACTTGTACGATTTAATTCTACATTTTGTCTGTTTGGATTTGGTTGTGTCATAATTCTAGGTTTCAAAAAATCTATCGTTGAATAAATTGCATTGCCGATATAGATCCCAAGAAAAAAACTGTAGGTACGGCTAGGCCGTGAATAGCTAGCCATCTAACTGTAAATATTGGATAAGTTCTATCCAGAGTCATCGATATCTCCTATAATTATTTAGTAAATTCATTGACCTGTTCTAATGAATTGAACCGGCCTGTGATTAATGGAATATCTTGTCGGCTTTCCGTAAAATATTCATTAGGACGAGGACTTCCAAAAACGTCATAGGCTAACCCTGTACTAACAAATAACCAACCTGCTATAAATAAAGAAGGTATAGTAATGCTGTGAATAACCCAGTAGCGAATACTGGTAATAATATCGGCAAAAGGTCGTTCTCCTGTATTACCAGACATGATTATCTCCGTATATTCATTTGGGATTTAACGAGGAAAATTTCCCCCGTATTTGAGAGGCAAGATGAGGAAAAACTATTTCAATTTGGTATAATAAATAAAATTTTCAATGATACTAGGTTGTCAAGTTTTTACCAAGAGTTTGTTTAGTATATACTGAATTAGTATAGCTAGGCTTCTATCGAAGGAGCAAGGTAACTCAACCAAAATAGTTGGGAATCATAATAGAAACCAATTATAGATTCCTTATCCTTTTATATTAATGGGATTCATTGTTATCAACAATACAAATTTTATTTATTCCAATTTTGTGAAAGTACAAAAATTATGGAATAATTGAAAAAAAAAAATGAAACGAAATTTTTATGAGATACTTTTGTAAAGTTTGTAAAGTTTTCTACTGAAATGGTTAATTTGATTAAATGGATTTCTCTATGATTACTCTAATCAGTTATTTTGTACTTTTACTAGCGGCATTAACTTTAACTACATTTTTATTTATTAGTTTGAACAAGATACAACTTATATAAGATAAAAAAATGACAATGAAATAAAAAAAAAATAAAATTCTTTACTTTACTTTTGTTATTTCATTTATATATCTATATATTTGTAGAGTTTAAACTACTTAAACTAAATTAGTCTATATATTTTTATTATTTTTTTTTTATTAACTCAAAAAAATTATGGTTGAAGCGTTATTATCTGGAATTGTTTTGGGTTTGATTCCAATAACTTTAGCGGGATTATTTGTAACTGCTTATCTACAATATCGACGTGGTGATCAATTAGATTTGTAAAAGGAACTCTAAAATTTAGATTTTTTAGTTTGTAGAATATTTTTTAACTTCTATATTTTGTATATAAGAACAGAAAAAAGCACGCCCTGTAGGATTTGAACCTACGACATCAGGTTTTGGAGACCTGCGTTCTACCAGTCTGAACTAAGAGCGCTTTTTTTAGCGTCCACCATTTCGAGATATATATATATAGATTCTTATATTTATATTGAATACTTTTTTAAGTTTTTGCTTTTTTAATAAAAGAATACATGGTGAACTAAAAAAGAACTTACTTTTTGACTTTTTGTAGTAAAAAAGTTTTTTAGGTAGGGATGACAGGATTCGAACCTGCGACCTTTTGTACCCAAAACAAACGCGCTACCAAACTGCGCTACATCCCTTACCCAACATCGATTATATTAATTTCATCTATATTTATATGTATTACACTTAAACTTCAATATATTAATTCAAAAAAAAAGGAATAATTATTTTTTATTTTAATAAAATTTAATCTATCTTTTGTTGTTATTTCATTATTCAATAGACGAGTTCCGTGTAATTAAACAGTTAAGATTGAAATCAAGAGTTTTTAATAGATAAAAAAAGGAAAAACTAGCAATGCAAGATGTAAAAATTTATCTCTCTACTGCTCCTGTATTAGCAACACTTTGGTTTGGTTTTTCGGCTGGTTTCCTTATAGAGATCAATCGCTTTTTCCCCGATGCTTTGGTTTTTCCTTTCCTCTAAAAGGAAAAATTTGAATTACGTTCTAATGTAAAAAAAAAATGTAATGTAAAAAAAAACTTTTTGATCTTGCTTCTAATCATTAGGATGAAACTGGATCCGATTAATGCAGAATATCTTGATAAGTTTATGGCTAAAAAAAAGGATATACGAATAACCATAGTTTTAGAATGTACTAGTTGTGATCAAGGAGATAATACTAGAACTTTAAAGGGTATTTCTCGTTATACTACTCAGAAAAATCGTCGTAATACAGTTAATCGAGTAGAATTGAAAAAATTTTGTTGCTGTTGTTTGAAACATACTATTCACCGAGAATTAAAAAAATAAAAAAAAAATAATTGTACTTATATAGTTTAAAAAAGACCATGAATAAACTTAGACGATTCTCTCGTAGACGTTTGCCACCAATAAGATATGGTGAAATTATTGATTATAAAAATATAAGTTTATTGCGCAGATTTATTAGTGAACAGGGCAAAATATTATCTAGACGTTTGAATAAATTGACCTCAAAACAACAACGTTTAATGACTGTTGCGATTAAAAGAGCTCGTGTTTTAGCTTTATTACCTTTTTTAAATACTGAAAATTAATCGAATTTAGGAATGATTTTTGTTATTGCTTTGATCAAAAAATATTCTTTTTGTTCGTTAAAATAGTATTTTAATTTATTTGTTTCTTTTTCGACCTCCTCGAAGTCAAATATCCGAGGAGGTTTAATCGTTCTTTTTTTCCTTCATGTCTAGTATTTAATATTTTTAATTATATCGGAAAAACATTCGTTATCTAATATAGCCATTTGTGCAAGTGTTTTGCGATTCAAATAAATACTATTTTTATATAAAAAAGAAATAAGATTATTATATGACATTCCATTTTTTCGAGCTGTTGCGTTGATTCGGGTAATCCATAAACGACGAAGATCTCTTTTTCTATTATTCCTATCTCTATAGGAAAACGTTAAAGCCCTCAGGACTTGTTGATTGGCAGTTCGAAATAATTTTGAATGTGATCCTTTAAAACCGGACGCGATTTTTAGAATCTTTGTTCGATATTTCCGTGCTCCAAATCCACGTTTAACTCTGGTCATTGACTCTTAGTTTTATAAATTAGTAATTTTTTTTTTGCTTTTTTAGTTTTGAAAGTAATAATAGTACGAATTTTATTTTCTATTGTGAATAGAAAAAAGAATTTTTTCTATTATTGCTATGTAACATGTTCAATTCTTTGAAACTCTATTTTTTAGAGGTATATTACAAAACAACAAGCACTAATATCTATATAGCTATATAGTTAGAGTTCTGTACTCTGACATATATATATATATTTTTTACAAAATCACCTTTTTATATACAATTGTCAATGAACTGATACTAATACTAATTTGGAAATAAAAAAATTGATGAAAGAAAAACTACTTTTTCTTATGCAGTAAATTAAAATTCCAATAACTTATGCTACTATAACCTTCCTAACCATAATTTTTTTTCTGTTATAATCCTAGAAATAGAATATGTAATAAAAAAAAATAAAAAATGGATTCCTGAGTTTCTATGGTCCTTTCCTTCACAGTAAGGTCCTCTCGATCTACCGGAGCTTTAATTCTATCAAAAAAAAGATAAATAGGTTTTTGATTATTTATATAATTCCCAATATTAAGCTCTTCCCGAAATTTCGGATTTGATGCAACTAGCTTAATACTGCTTATCTGTATAGTAACGGTATTTTAATGAGAGTTTATTAAGTAATTGACCTTTGGATTCTGTTATTGCAATCAGTCTAAATAGAGATATATATATCTATTTAGAAGATATTTCTCGCTTGATGATTCTTAATCTATTAAGATAGAAAGTCATCGAGAAACCACTTTTCACCCCCTAATTTGGATGAGTTAATTCGTTTTAATAAGAACCATAAATTTCACTTCCCTGAACAGAGAAGGTGATGGATCTTCAACCGGTTAAATAAAGAGTTTAACTGCAATATGAATCCCTTTCAATTTATCCGTCGATAATCCAAACAAGTCACACATACACCCTGGTACATACACCTCTACGTTGAGGACATCCTTGAAGAGCAGGAGATTTTGTTCTAGTTTTAATTAATTGTCTTGCATTTCTAATAAGTTGTCGAATTGTTGGCATTTTTCTCCATTTATGCAGTTTTATTGCTGGTTTTGATTAGTCTTAACCACCAAAATTTAGCAAATCTTAGCTTTAAAAAAAAAAAAAAAAAAAATTCAATTAGTGTATTTAAGTATTGAAAGAAATAGGATTAAATAAAAAACGGATAAAAAAAGTTTTATTTTTCAGTTTCAATTAACTAAAAACTTTCTAAAATTTAATAGAGTATTGAATCAGAAGAACTATCTATTGCTACAAGATCAATAAGTCCGTAGTCTCTGGCTTCTTCTGCTGACATAAAAACATCTCTTTCCATATCTTCGGAAACAACCCTTAAAGGTTTTCCTGTCCGTTGTACATAAACTTTTGTTATACAATCACGTAATTTCGATATTTCTTCTGCTTCTAAAACACACTCCCCAGCTTGTCCGTCATAATACGAACTAGCGGGTTGATGAATCATAATCCTAGCATGAGGTAATGCTAGACGTTTAGTAATTTCACCTCCAGCTAATATGAAAGATCCCATGGATGCAGCTAACCCCATACAAATTGTATGAACATCGGGTATTACAAATTGCATAGCATCATAAACTGAGATTCCAGGTAATACTGCTCCACCTGGGGAATTGATATATAAATATAAATCTCTAGTATCATCCTCACCATTCAAATACATCATAATACCTACAAGTTGATTGGAAATTTCATCATCCACTTGCTGGCCCAAAAAAAGGAGTCTCTCGCGATAAAGTCTATTGATTAGGATATATTTTTTAGTTTATTATTCCTCTAAAACCGTACATGGAATTTTCAAATCATACGGCTCCGGCAGTTTATTGAAATATTTTTTGAATCCGACCCATTTTTTTAGTCTCAAGTCAAAAAAAATATTTCAATATTTCACTACATCTAGTTCAGGTTCGTTACTTTTTTTTTCATGGCTTTTTATCATTGCACACGAAACATATTGAACTAGCTTCTGATTCAGTATATTATTAAGCTTCAATAAATTTTTTAATGTTATTAATCTTAATAACCTTTCTCTAAATTGTTTTCAAATAGGTTGCATCGGTTTAATTTTTAGGTTTTCAATCTACTTCGGAGAACTTTTGAATAAAGTATTAATTGCACATACAGGACAAATAATAATTCTACTTTTTCTTTCTTATGTTCTTTCATAACTTTTTAGAGCTTTCATGATTCTTTCAGTGCCGTAAACCTGTAAAAAAACTAAAAAATTATTTATACTTTTAGTTTACAAGTGTTTATGAATTTGTCTCACGAAGCCTGACTATTATGAATTGGTTTTAGTTAACCATAAATCGTTTCAAAGAGTATTTCTGTTTCAAACATTCACTAAATATCCCACGCTTCGGACTATTTGTTCTGGCAGCAAGTCTGGGTGGGTAAAAAACATCTTAATTTATTAAAATGACGGTAATAAAAACCATAAAACCTTCTATGTTTAACAAATCGCACTATACGTCAATCCAAACTGCATCTTCTTCACCAGGCAAACGAAAAGGCACTTTCGGAACACCAATGGGCATAACAAGACAAATTCTATTGATTGATCTCTGACATGAAAACGTAATTTTTTTATTTAGCATTATTATTGTAACACAATAAATTTCAATAAACGTTTGTCATAGAATATTTACTTGATTCCAATTTAGGGTTTTTCTTTTTACTCTATTTTTAAGTTTCAATTTCTGAGTCTTTTGATTCAATTTTAATGGTACCAATTTCTATATTGTTATTTAAAACTTATTTATGCTAGAATATTTTTATTCTTTAATGTTGCTACAGGACGAATTGTTGTCATATAATTGAATAAAAAACTTGTAAAATTAAAAAGAAATTATTGGACCAGATTCTTCATTATTATAGTGGAGATAAAAATTTTTATTTATCTTCTAATGCAATAAAGTTCTATAGTATTTATTTTCTTCGGAAAAAAGGGGTATTTGAATGGGTTTACCTTGGTATCGTGTTCATACCGTTGTCTTGAATGATCCTGGTCGTTTATTGGCTGTACATTTAATGCATACCGCTTTGGTCTCTGGCTGGGCTGGTTCAATGGCTCTTTACGAATTAGCGGTTTTCGATCCGTCAGATCCTGTTCTTGATCCAATGTGGCGACAAGGTATGTTTGTTATTCCTTTTATGACACGTATAGGAATAACAAAATCATGGGGAGGTTGGAGTATAACTGGTGAGACTGTAACTGATGCTGGTATTTGGAGTTATGAAGGAGTAGCTGCAGCACACATAATACTATCTGGCTTACTTTTTCTTTCAGCTATTTGGCATTGGGTTTATTGGGATTTAGAATTATTTCGTGATGAACGTACAGGAAAGCCTTCTCTTGATTTACCAAAAATTTTTGGAGTTCACTTATTTTTATCAGGTGTACTTTGTTTTGGATTTGGAGCTTTTCACGTAACTGGTTTGTTTGGACCAGGTATTTGGGTTTCTGATCCCTACGGATTAACCGGAAATGTACGACCTGTAGATCCTGCTTGGGGAGCTGATGGTTTTGATCCTTTTGTTCCAGGAGGAATAGCATCACATCATATTGCAGCCGGTATTTTAGGAATTCTGGCAGGTTTGTTTCATCTAAGTGTTCGTCCACCTCAACGTTTATACAAAGCTTTGCGTATGGGTAATATTGAAACAGTTTTATCCAGTAGTATTGCTGCTGTTTTTTTTGCTGCTTTTGTAGTTTCTGGAACCATGTGGTACGGATCTGCCGCAACTCCTATTGAATTATACGGACCAACTCGTTACCAATGGGATCAAGGTTACTTTCAACAAGAAATAGATCGGCGCATTCGTGTTAGTTTGGCGGATAATTCTAGTTTGTCAGAAGCTTGGTCCAAGATTCCCGAAAAGTTGGCTTTTTATGATTATATTGGTAACAATCCAGCAAAAGGCGGTTTATTTAGAGCAGGTGCGATGGACAATGGAGATGGAATAGCTGTAGGTTGGTTAGGTCATGCCGTTTTTAGAGATAAAGAAGGACATGATTTATTTGTACGTCGTATGCCCACTTTTTTTGAAACATTTCCAGTTGTTTTGGTGGATGAAGAAGGAATTGTGAGAGCTGATGTTCCTTTTCGACGTGCAGAATCCAAATATAGTGTTGAACAAGTTGGTGTAACTGTTGATTTTTACGGTGGTGAACTTAATGGTGTAAGTTTTAGTGATCCAGCTACAGTAAAAAAATACGCAAGACGTTCTCAGCTGGGTGAAATTTTTGAATTTGATCGTGCCACTCTGAAATCTGATGGTGTTTTTCGTAGTAGTCCTAGGGGTTGGTTTACATTCGGTCATGCCACATTTGCTCTTTTGTTCTTTTTTGGACATATTTGGCATGGTGCCAGAACTTTGTTTAGAGATGTTTTTGCAGGTATTGATCCTGATTTAGAAAGTCAAATCGAATTTGGAGCTTTTGAGAAATTAGGTGATCCTAGTACTGAAAAACGGGCAGTCTAACTCACTTAGCTAATCTAAATTATAATCATAACTATGAGTAATTTGATTAATTGAAAAAATTGTATTTTTTTTTAGCAGGTTTCATAAAAAATTCCATTTTAAGTCTAATTCTAGAAATTAGATTTTCGGTATTCTATTATGAAAAAACGTATGAAAAATATCAAAATACTCTTTTTTAACTAGCCTGAAAGAATCTATCTTAATAATCCTAATTTCTAATCAAATCTATGGAAGCTTTGGTTTATACATTTTTGTTAGTATCTACTTTAGGTATAATATTTTTTGCTATTTTTTTTCGGGAACCACCTAAGATTGCAAGCAAAGAAAATAATAAAAAATAATTTTTTTTATTTTTAACTATTTTCGAAGTTACAGATCTTTATTTTCAACTCATTGAAAATAAAAAAAACATAAAGAAAGGGACCTTTTTTCCTTCTGTTGAAGGAAGGGTCCCAATCTATATCAATCTTCATGCTCTTCAAAAGGATCTCGCAGTTCTATCGAAGGTGTACCAAAAGCTGTATATAGAGCATAACCAGTAAAACTTACTAATGAGCAAGATATAAAAATAGCGATCAAAGTTGCGGTTTCCATTGTTAGATAATAGGTTTATTTGCAATATAATAGTAAATAAAGTTAACAAATCTCAACTAATTTAATAAAATCTATGGCTACAAAGATTATTAACGAAACTAAAAGACGTCAATCAAAAATGACTGGTGTTGGAATTTTTCTAAAACCACTTAATTCAGAATATGGTAAAGTGGCTCCTGGTTGGGGAACCACTCCAATTATGGGTTTTTTTATGGCTTTATTTGCATTGTTTTTAGTTATTATTTTAGAAATATATAATTCTTCTGTGTTACTTGAAGGCGTTCCAATTAGTTGGTAATTATCTAGTTTAGTTTTTACAAATTTTATTAGCAAAAAAGTTGTCACTAGATTTATTACTTTCATTATCATTGAATCAAAAGGCAGTTGAATTGCGTAATTATCTTGAATACGTATTTTTGGTCTATGGGTGTGCGATTCGTTTTAATCAATCTAGTCTAATGGTATAAATTCTATTGCGTATATACACAAATTTTCCCTTCCGCAAGACGTCATTAGTAAAAAAGTAAAAATTTGACATCTATAGCTCGAAGCGATAAAAATAAATAGAAAAAGGAAAAAATTTCAAACTATGATGATGTTGATCCACTCTTCAAGCTCCGTTACCAAATTGATTCAACACTTTTTTGTTCATTCAAATAAATATACAAATGATTGAGATATGAATTTATCCATTATTCCTTCTCAGTAAATGGACAATCATCGGAGTATAAACAACATCTTGGGTTCGATAAAAAAAAGCTAGTTAGATTTGGACGTAAAAAAGCCTATGAAATTTTTTGTTATTTTTTTTTACTTTTTAGTAATTTAAGTAAAACGAAAAAAAATAATAGGTTAAAAGATTTCTTTCAAAGCCAACAAAGAACTTTTTTTCAAAATATTCTAGAGCTGACGTTAGATTAAGGCAAAAAGGCGAAAAAATATGTCAAATTGCTTTAAGTTATTTATATATTTTAATCAAACTCTTTGTCCAAGCTGTATGAAAAGAAATTTTTCATGTACAGTTTTTAGAGGGGGTTTCCATTCTACACTACCTATCTCGATAAAGTATACGATTGGTTCGAAGAACGTCTAGAAATTCAAGCTATCGCAGATGATATTACGAGCAAATATGTTCCTCCTCATGTAAATATCTTTTATTGCTTGGGGGGTATTACTTTAACCTGCTTCTTAGTACAAGTAGCTACTGGCTTTGCTATGACTTTTTACTATCGTCCCACGGTTACTGAAGCTTTTGCTTCTGTTCAATACATAATGACTGAAGTTAATTTTGGTTGGTTAATCCGTTCAGTACATCGATGGTCTGCGAGTATGATGGTTCTCATGATGATTTTACATGTATTTCGTGTATATCTTACGGGAGGCTTTAAAAAACCCCGTGAATTAACCTGGGTTACTGGTGTAATTTTAGGTGTATTAACTGTCTCTTTTGGTGTAACTGGTTATTCTCTACCGTGGGATCAGATTGGTTATTGGGCTGTCAAAATTGTTACAGGTGTTCCAGAAGCAATTCCTGTTATAGGTTCGCCTTTGGTTGAATTATTGCGCGGAAGTGTTAGTGTAGGTCAATCCACCTTGACTCGTTTTTATAGTTTACATACATTTGTATTACCCCTACTTACTGCTGTTTTCATGTTGATGCATTTCTTGATGATTAGAAAACAAGGGATTTCAGGACCTCTCTAATCCGTCACCAATAAAAAAAAGCCCAAAACGCTTGTTAACATAGGTAAAACTTTAAAGTCCATTGCCTAAAATATTTCTATTTAGATTTTTTATAGGTTTATTTGTAGTGATTTATTATCTTCGAAATTAAAGTTATTTTTAAGACCTTATCTTTTTTCGTTGAAAAAAAAAAAGGAGATGGATTATGGGAGTGTGTGACTTGTATCATTACTAGGGCTTGCAGATTAATATAAAACTAAAAAAATCTACCGCATTTAGATAATATAATGTGTCTCAGTTCCGATCTCTTCTTTCTTTTTTATGAGAAGTTAAAACTCGGATGTAGATTATACTAGCTTTTGTTTTTCTTTATTTATAACGAGAATTTTAGTTCCAAGATCAAAGTGTCAAATTTCTTATTATAAGCTTCGTCAAATCCAACCGATTCCATTTTATGGTTAATTAATGCATTTATTTCCTATGCATTAATTTTGAACTAATATCGACCATCGGAGCAATTGAATGATCTGGGGAAAGAAGATAGTCCAAATTTTAACAAGTTAATATTCAAAGAGTTCACTTGAAACAGTTGTTATTTGTATTTTGAGATAATCCGAGAAGCTTTTGTGATATTATTTTATGTTTCAAGCTAACACGGATAAAAAGCATTTTCCTAATCTAACTAGACTGACATTCTACAGATAGAAAAAATCCTAGTTTGTGCTTGAGCCGGATGAAAAGAAATTTTCATGTCCGGTTCTACAGGGGGGGTTCCGAATCGTCATTGGAAGTCCCTATCCCAATAACAAAGAAACCCAATTTGAATGATCCTGTATTACGAGCTAAGTTGGCTAAAGGAATGGGTCATAATTATTATGGAGAACCCGCATGGCCTAACGATTTATTGTATATTTTTCCAGTAGTTATTTTAGGAACGATTGCTTGTATTGTAGGTTTATCTGTTCTGGAACCTTCAATGATTGGTGAACCAGCAAATCCTTTTGCAACACCTTTAGAAATCTTACCCGAATGGTATTTCTTTCCGGTATTTCAGATACTTCGGACAGTACCTAATAAATTATTGGGTGTTTTATTAATGGCTTCTGTACCTGCAGGTTTATTGACCGTCCCATTCTTGGAAAATGTCAATAAATTTCAAAACCCTTTTCGTCGTCCAGTAGCTACAACAGTTTTTCTGATTGGTACTGTAGTATCTATTTGGTTAGGTATAGGAGCAGCTTTACCAATCGAAAACTCCCTAACCTTAGGTCTTTTCTAACAACATTTTTATTTTTCTCGACTAGTTTTAAATAATAGATTCTTTTTTTTATCTAGGGAGTAAAAGTTCCTCGAGGAAAAAAGCCTCCCTAGATTTATCTTTATTTTTTCTATTTACCTATTTAATAATCAATAAAAAACCTTCTGGTTTTTAAAGTGAATTAAAAAATCTAATTTAATTTTTGAGTAGTTTTAATTATTAATAAATCAAAAATTAATAGATATACATACTAAACTAAATTTGAATCATTACATTGGTGTAAAAGGTGGTGTAAAAGGTACTTTTTTTTTTTATTTAAGTAGTGAAAAGTTTTGTTTCAGATAATTTAATAGCGAATTTTTTTTGTAAAGCTTCTAAAATCTGTTCTACAGATTTTTTGCCAAGACTTCGAATGTTTCGTAAATCAGTTTCAGTATACATTAATAAATCGGATACTGTATGCACATTAACTTTTTTTAATCCATTATAAGCTCTTGCAGGTAATTCTAACTGATCAATAAAAATGTTTTTGAAAGCAACTTCTTGTGCTATTTTATTTAAATCATTTGTACCTGAAACAGAAGGAAAATTAATATCACTTGTGCCATTAATTGGATTTTCAGTTAACTTATCTCCAATATGTATCAAAGGAACAACTAAATCAATGAGATTTCGAGTGGCTTCGGAAATGGCTTTTTCTGGAGTTAAGCTACCGTTTGTCCAGATTTCGAGAAAGAGTATTTCATATAGTTGTTTATTTTTCTGAAATGAATGAACACTATAATTAGCATTTCGAATAGGCATAAAAATAGCGTCTATAGGAAATTCATTTTCCTTTAAATCTGTATTTTTTATGCGGTATCCGCGATCTTTTTCAATTTTTAATTCAATATTCAAAGAAATTGATTTTGTAATAGTAGCTATATATTGTGAAGGATCAATAATTTTAACAGAAGAGCAAACTTGAATATCCCCAGCAAGTATCTTTTTTGGTCCTATAACTTGAATAAATCCTTTTTGAACCTCGTAAGAATTATTTTCAAGTACGATTTCTTTTAAATTCATCAATATGTCATGTATCGATTCTTGAATACCCGCCATCGTAGAATATTCATGTGCGGCTCCCTGAAACTTAGCAGAGGTTATACTAGTTCCTCCTACTTCTCCTAATAAAGCTCTTCGTATAGCAATTCCAACAGTATTAGCCTGACCTTTTTGAAATGGTGATATGGCAAAACGTCCGTAATGAAGGCGTTTACTTTCAATCCTGGATTCGACACATTTCCACTGTACCGATCTAACAGAAATTGGTAATTCATCCTCAATCATAATTTTTTAAATTCTCCGTATATACCGGTAAAAAGTCCTATTGTTATACACGTCTTTTTCTCGGAGGTCTACATCCATTATGTGGTATAGGAGTTACATCTCTGACAAAACTCAAGATTAGTCCACTTCTACGAATAGAACGTAAAGCTGTATCTCTTCCAGGACCAGGCCCACTTATCATAACTTCTGCTTGTTTCATACCTTGATCAATTAACGTATTGATTGCATTTTCAGCTGCGGTTTGAGCAGCAAAAGGTGTGCTTTTTTTTGCTCCTTTGAATCCACAAACGCCTGCGGATGACCAGGAAACAACTTGGCCCCTTATATCTGTAACTGTAACAATAGTATTATTAAAACTCACTTGTACGTGAATAACTCCCTTAGGTATCTTGCGTTTTCCTTTTCGTAAACTTATTTTTTTTATATTTTTTGTTATCGTATTTTATCTATTTCTCTTCCTTTTATTCATTTTTTTTTTAGTCAATAGTACTAATAGAAAAAAAAAGAATCAGTTAATCTTTTATTTCTTTTTTTTAGTAAAACCTATCCTTGTCGTTGTTTATGTTTAGGATTAAAACAAATTACCATTATTCGTCTACGTCTACGAATAAGTCGACATTTATCACAAATTTTACGTACAGAGGCACGAATTTTCATAATTTTTTCCTTGGATCCCAGTTGTAAATGTAAATTTCTTTATTAAAAACAAATATTTTTTATTTTCACGATTTTAAAAATCGTGAAATTTTTTATGATAATATATCAGAACTCTTCGTTTGATGGTTTCGTACGTAGACGATAAATTATTCGTCCTTTAGTCAGATCATAAGGACTTAATTCTACTTTCACTCTATCACCGGGTAAAATTCGTACATAACTTCGTCGAATCTTTCCCGAAATATGAGTAAGAACTTCATATCCATTATCCAAACAAACCCGAAACATAGCGTTTGGTAAGGATTCAGTAACTATACCTTCCATGTCAATCAAATCTTGTTTGTTCATCGTTGGAAAATTTTGTTTCCCATAAAATAGAGATTTTTTGATAGTTTTTTAGTTTTTCAAAAGATTTATCATAGATGAAAATTTTGAAATTTTTTCATACAAATTACCATATATAGCACAAAACCTCTCCTCCAACTTGTTTTTCTCTAGCTTCTCGATCTGTCATTATTCCAAAGGGTGTTGATAATATAACAATACCCATCCCACCTAAAACTTTCGGAATTTCACGGTGACCAGAATAAATTTTTAATCCAGGTTTACTAATAACTCTAAGTGATGTTATGTAAGGTTCTTTTCTTCTTCCTCGATATTTCAAAGTTAAAGTTAAAAAATTTTTATTATGATCTTTATGTTCTCGCAAATTATTTATAAAACCCTCTCTCAAAAGAATTTTCCCAATACGTCGACTAATATTGGTAGCAGGCAATTGAACCGTTATTGCTTTTTTCATATTTGCATTCCTCAGAGAGGTTATCATACAAGCAATAGTATCGTTACTCATAAAAATTGTTATTAAAATTGAAGAAAAATATTTAGTTTGTTAAGAAATTTTTTAGTTTCTAATTGGTATTTGTTTTTAGTTAATTAAGAATAATAACTTTAATTCTTTCTGTTGAAATTAAAAGACCTCATTTATTTTTTAGAATACTCATAACACTTCTGGTGCTAATGAAACAATTTTTGTAAAATTATTTTCTCTCAATTCGCGAGCAACTGGACCAAAAACTCGGGTTCCTCGAGGATTTCCTTCCTGATTTATAAGAACTGCAGCATTATCATCAAATCGTAAAATCATTCCATTATCACGTTTAATTTCTTTACAAGTACGTACAATGACTGCTCTAACTATTTCAGATCTTTTTAAAGGCATGTTGGGCAAGGCTTCTTTAACAACAGCAATTATAATATCTCCAGTATTTGCATATCTACGATTACTGGTACCCAAGACTCGAATACACATTAATCTACGAGCTCCGCTGTTGTCTGCTACACTTAAATAACTTTGAGGTTGAATCATTTTTCATGGGTCCAATAAGTAATACAACTTTTTTTATTCTTAAAAATAGGAGAAGAATAGACTTAATCTTCCCCTAAATAGAGTTTTTAATCACCTTTTTTTCATATGTTTCTTGTTGGCATTCCATTTGAAAATAGAATTTAATCCAACCCTTTTTTAGTAATGAATCCTTTATTTATTTTTTGATTCTACAGATGTAATAAATTGAGTACGTATGGGTAGTTTATATGCAGCAAGTTTCATAGCAGCCTGTGCCACATTTTCTGAAACTCCACTGATTTCATATATTATTCGACCTGGTTTAACAACGGATACCCAAAATTCTGGTGATCCTTTTCCCGATCCCATCCGTGTTTCAGCTGGCCTCATTGTAACTGGTTTATCGGGAAATATACGTATCCATAATTTTCCACCGCGACGAGCATAACGGGTAATAGCACGACGCCCAGCTTCTATTTGTCTAGCCGTTATCCAAGTCGGTTCAAGTGCTTGAAGGGCAAATTTACCAAAACATATAGTATTACCCCGAGTGGATAGTCCCTTCAATCTTCCTCTGTGCTGTTTACGAAATCGGGTTCGTTTAGGGTTATGGTTGATGACAATATTATAATTTCATCTCTACTACAGAACCGGACATGAGAGTCTTTCCTCATCCGGCTCCTCGTGAATATTTAGTTTTATATATATACTGAAAAATAGAATATATATAGAAATAATCTTTTTTTCTTGTTCTTTTATCTTTTTTTTCTATTGTTCAATATTATCTATTCAGATAATTGTGATTATGACTTATTCACGGGCGAATATCAACTCTTATAAAACTCTTATAAAAACGAAATATTTTTTTCAATTTCATTTATTGTTTTTATACGTTCTAGGAATATCTTAGGTTTAATTCGCCATCCCTTCCAGTGAACAAATTAAATTGACTTCTTTTTTTATTCATGGATTTACTCGTTCTCATAGTTTCTAGCTGGACGTTTAGGTTTTATTACTGCAATGAAGTTTTCAATTTAAAAATTAAAGTCATTTTTTTATTAGTATTTTTTGACTTCAAACTTTGTATTTTAACGAAAAAAAATGAATTCTTTTTTCTTTCTCATTTTTGCTGATGCTTTTATACATTACTAAAAAAAAATTGAAAACCATACGTATATTTTTAAAAAACGGATTTAAAATTTTATACGTTTTTTTAGAAGTTTTTCTTTCTCTTTTTTTATTACAACAGAAGAAAGAATGCTAATCTTTTAATCCTATTTCATTTTTTATAGGATGAAGCTATGAGTTGGTTTGTTTTTTATTAAAATAGAAAAAAAACTTTTCCAAAACGAGTCACACACTAAGCATAGCAAATTCTCCTTCTAATCAAAAAATACTAGTTTTATTTACTGGATATTATAGATAATAGTATTAATAGCAGATTATTTGAATTTATATATCTAATTATAGTTTCAATTTTTTGTTTTCAATTATTGTTCTGAAATATCCAAACTTTGATACCTAACACTCCATAAATGGTTTGAGCTGGGTAATAAGAATAGTTAATGGAAGCTCGGAGTGTTTGTAAAGGAATTCTGCCTTCTCTAACCCATTCACTTCGTGCAATTTCATTACCATTAAGACGTCCTGATATTTGTATTTTAATTCCATTATTATTAGTTTTTTCAAACAATTCTATAGCTTTTTTCATTGTTCGTCGAAAAGCAACTCTATTTTCTAATTGTGAAGCTATATGTTCGGCTAATATTTTTGGTTCTCTATATGGTTTTTCCAGTTCTATCAGTGATATATGAAGTTTATTTCTTTTATAAATCAGCTCTTTCTGTATAGTAGATTTCAATTGTTCCATGCCTGAACCACGTTCTTCCATCAATAGATCGGGAAATCCTGTATGAATAGTAATATTAATTAAATCTGTTTTTCTCTTTATTTCGATACGTGCAATTCCTCCATAATTAGAGGTATTTTTTATATTTTTACGTACAAATTTTTGTATACAATTACGTATTTTTCTATCTTCTTTAATTACATGAGAATAGAAATCTGTTCCTATGAACCAGATAGATCTATGATTTTGGTTTACTCCAAGTCGAAAACCCAGCGGGTGAATTTTTTGTCCCATGAAAATTCTTTTTTCTTTTATTTTTTGCCTTTCATCTAATCTGGTAATGTTGTTTTCGTGCTAACAGTAATACTTATATGACAATTCGTTCGACGTATTGGATAACCACGTCCTTGAGCTCTTGGACGAAATCTTTTCAAAGTATTACTTTTATCAACCTTGACTTCACTTACAAAAAGATCGGATTTGTTTAGACCTAAATTATGATTAGCATTTGCAGCTGCAGAAGAGAGTACTTTTAAAATCTTCTGACATGCTCTGTAAGGCATGAATTCTAATAATATTAATGCTTGTTCATATGAACGACCTCGGATTTGATTGACTACTCTCCGTGCCTTCTCAACCGAAATATCAATATATTTTAACTGAGCACTTACTTTCTCTTTGGAGTTAACACGAGTCCCCATAAATAAATAATTCTTTTTTTTTTACGACTTTTTAACGACGAGTTCTTCGATCGCTTCCAGCATGTCCTCGAAAATTGCGAGTAGGAATAAACTCACCCAATTTGTGACCTACCATTTGATCTGTTATATAAATAGGTAAATGTTCCTGCCCATTATAAATCGCAATAGTATGGCCAATCATTGTAGGAACTATTGTAGAACATCTGGACCACGTTACGATTATTTTTTTTTCTTTTTTTAGGTTAAGATTTTCAATTTTTCTTAATAAATGATCAGCTACAAAAGGACCTTTCTTGATTGAACGTGCCATAATTAAGCAATATTTATTTAACTTCTGTCTCAATTTTTACGTCGACGGCGAAGGATGAAGATATTACTGTATTTAGTTTTTCTTCGAGTTCTTTCACCAAGTGCTGTATAACCCCAAGGAGTTAATGGTTTTTTACGACCAATAGGAGTTCGTCCTTCACCACCTCCATGAGGATGATCAACTGGATTCATTGCAACACCTCGTACTTTAGGACGTTTACCTATCCAACGTATGGAGCCAGCTTTTCCTTTTCTTTGATTAATAATATCAACATTACCTACTTGTCCGACGGTAGCTAAACATTTTTGAGGTATTAAACGAATTTCTCCCGAAGGTAATCGTATCGTAGCTAACTTTCCTTCTTTTGCTATTAGTTTTGCAACAGTACCAGCTGCTCGAACTAGTTTTCCGCCTTTATCAGGTAGTAATTCTACATTATGCAAAATTGTACCTAAAGGCATATTGGTTGAAGTGGATTTTTTTCACTTAAAATTAGAAAAAAATCTCTTCCCAAACTGTACGAGCCTTTCTCAAGGCATACAGCTTTCTAGATATCTTTTTATTTGTAAATGTAGGTGAGAGGTTTTCTTAATTAGGATTCAATTTAATCTTTGTTTTTATCACTCTTCAATTTTTTAGTTATCTTAGGTTTTTATTCCAGCATTTGGCTTATGTTTTTAAAACAATTAGCAACAACATAAATGACTTTATTGATTAACGGCAACGTATTGATTGTTTTGAATAACTTAGGAGACAAAAAAAAATAATATTCACAGTAGAGCTTCGCATTTGCCTTTGACCGCCAAATCGAATGTGATTTCTTTTTTACTATTAGTATTTTTTGTTATTTATTCATGTTATAAGTTATAACACGAATAACTTTTTCTTTTTTTTTGTTTTTTTTTCTAAAATTTCTCCATATTATAATATCTATAAAGTTTCTAAATATTACTTCAATATTCATTAAACTCTTTATCAGTATCACCCGCTATTGTTCCTTTTTAGTTTCCTTCCTAGGTTTTTTCATATTTTTAGTTGTAAAACTAAAAATATTCATCTAGTGATAGATTTATAGGTTATGCTCTAAACCTAATCAGCTTTCCTGATTCCGTCGATCAATAATTCAATTCGCACTCAAAGGTAAAGCATTCCCATACGAGACTGGAGCTTCAGAACTAGAAATTATAATATCTCCAATTCTCATTCCCTTAACATGTAAAATGTATTTTTTTTCTCCATCTTTATAATTTACAAGACATATGTAGGAGTTTCGATTCGGATCATATTCTATGCTCCATACTTTCCCAATGATATTTTTTTTGTCTCGACGAAAATCAATTTGTCGATACAAATTTTTGTGGCCACCCCCTCTGTGTCTACTTGTTATTACTCCTCTGTGATTGCGGCCTTTTGCTGAGTGTCGTCCAAAAGTTAATTTTTTGTTTGGTTCAATTTTTCTTTTCTTTATCAAATCTAAATTTGATCGATTTTGTGTACCTTTTTTAGAGGTTTTAGAAAAAAGAATGCCCATATTTTATGTCATTTTATGTCATATAGAATATTTTAATTTTCTTTTTCCAGAAAATTAGGGATAGAATAATTAGAGTCAACTGTCACAATCATTCGTTTATAATGTTCTACTACAACTGTCCTTTTACGTTTATTGTTAAGGTATCGATGAGTATTAACGGATTTCACTTTTACATTGAAAAAGCTTTCTATCCATTTTTTCATTTCACTTTTTGTGAATTTTGGATTTATATCAAAAGTGTATTGATTTTTTTGTAATAGTTTTATTGCTTTTTCTGTAAATACTTGATTTTTTATGCTTATCATTATTTTTTTTGTTCATTTTCAATTTGTTTTTTTTTGTCTTTCATATACTTAAACTTACTATACGAATCTAGTAATAATCCTGTATAGTTCATACAAAAAAAAAGAACTGGAATATATTTACTCTTTGCATCCAACAGGAGTTGAACCTGTGAATTCGCCGATTATGAGTCGGGTGCTTTAACCGTTCAGCCATGGATGCTTTTTTACTTTACTTTTTTTAGAAACAGAAATGAAAAAATTTTATTTCATTTTATCTTATACTAA